AGCAAAAAACCAACCCCGCAGTACAACTACAAGAGGGGGCCCTACCAGTCATAGTCTTCACTCTTCCCCATAAGAACTCAATTCCTGGGGTTCTTGCTTCCTTAGTAGACATCCCATCTCGTATCTGTATCTGTCATCGAATGTGAGCCCTCATCTCATGCTCCTACTACCTCTTCACTTCAAGTGGGAGTGATGGACGAGTGAAGATCGCCAACTCTTTCTTCCCCTTACCATCCCGGATACCGTGAATTTACTTCAACTTCAATCGGACCGGCTTTTCAAGAAAGATCTTAAAAGATCCTCTATAAGTATAAGATAGTAGCTGGTTGATCTCCAACTTCTTATCGTTTTGATCAAGTGTGACTTGAAGCCCATACTTCTGCTTTTCCTGATCCTTCTAGTGCTAGAACTGGGACTATTTAGAGCTTTCTTTCATAGCTTCGGGGAGTGCGCTTGGGAGCTAGGTGAATACCATGAGGGGACCATGAGTCAAAGACTCCGACTGATCTTGTTCTCTTTTTCTTGTCAGACTCGGCTTCGTTCATGAAGCCGAATGTTAGAATCAGTCACAGATCTTATAATTGTGTTGATAAGGAAGTTGCTGTTGCCAACTCCTTCTGCTTTCCCCGACAACCTGCCTTCAAAGGCTCATCACGTAGATTCGGCATCTTAGCTTGTAGCTCTGATCTTGGCCCATTCATTGCCACTTGATGGCTCGGTTTTTTCCTAAAGTCATAGGGGCAGCTACTTCCTTCCAACTATGGCATCTCTTACCTATCTCTCTGGATAGCATAGCTCCAATAAACTCAGAATATGAGGCAGGTAGCATCATAAGAGCTGCAGCCACTCCTTCTTCCCGCATCAAAAGACCGAGCCTCAATAAAAGGTCTATAAAGTCCGCTCAGTCAATCCGACGTCACCCTTTTTAATCGTTCCACCTCTGAAGCTACTCAACTCATTGAGGTGAGCTACTTCCTTCCAACTGAACTACCCGTCAGCTACACGTCGATTAGCCTAACTCTTCCTTCGAATGCAAAACCGGATGAAGTTCAAATCTTTGGATCTAATCCCATTCAAAGAGACAAGCAGTGATCCTCATATTGGGTGCATACAGGCCATTGCCTTCTCAATCCTAATAAATGACGGCTAATCAGCCTAAGGCAAGTGCTTTACTAAGAATGATTCCCTCCCTGCATGGTCTTAAACAAAGAAAGACTTTACCGGGTTCCTTCCATTCGTACTTAACCGCTAAAGGACTTTAGAAGCTGGTTCAATAGAGCCAGGTAGTTTAATTGCGTAAGATAAAGAAGCTGTGATTGATAAAGCTAAGAGCTATTTAGCAGGATTCTCTAATGCTAGCCTTACATTATGAATAAATCCTTTTAACCGATAAAGGAAGAACAAGGAGATAACAACTAAGTAGCTAACTTCTCTAAAAGCAAGTCCCAGTCTTTGTGCTTTAGCAACTCAGCCTCTAGTAAGAAAAAATCAGTCTTTCTCTATCTTCATTCCTTTCTCATACTTTCCTCAAAAAGGAAGAACTGGACCAGGATTCTTCCTTGGCAGCCTACGTACCCCTTCGGGATCAAGTCAAACGTAGTTCTCTTTCATTTTATCTGCCAAAGTTTGCCCGCTTTGGGGCTTTCGGAGAGGAACGTAGTAGCTCTACTGAAAGGAGAGGCTCGATGTAATTGAGGCTCGACTGTAAGGTGTTTACAAGCTTGTTTGATAGAACAAGGAGAGGAACGTAGTAGCTCGACCAACGGCGTATTAGAGCTATGTGTGAGAAAATGAAAAAATCCCATTCCCTTTTTATTTAGTTTGTGAGGAAAGCCTCACCTCCTAGACAAGATGCAACCGCAAGAGAGAGAAAGTAGAGCTTATGCCTAGGAAAAGCTGCTTTACAGTAGGCATGCTCTTTGCATGTCTGAGTTTGCCGGGTATGAACTCCTATTTTCTACTTACATAATTCCTTCAAACATACTCTTTTTTTTCTCCTCATTCCTTAGCTTCGTTTAGCCTTATGGTGTGGATCTGCTCTTATCTTATTGTAGAGGCTTTTCGATCCACGATTCCCTCTCCGTGTTCAAGGCCCGAAGGGGCAGGAAACATCGACATGGCCCAGAATGTGTTAAGCGCCTTCGGCACTCTGTCTTGTGTGCCTACCCCTACTCTCAAGGTGTGCTTGTTAGATTGCTTGGGGTTCTATGTTGGGTAAGGAAGGAAACATTTCAAGTATGGGATGATCCCTTCTCATATGAATTTAAAACCTAATCTCCTGCCGTGATGTGAAAACTCCATCTCTTCCAATAGAAGGACTTTTCTAATTCATTCGCAAGCAGTTCTGTGTGCACCGCCTTATTCGTCTCCGCAAAATGTTGAACAATCATACCCATCCCTGCTTGCGGAGACCCTCCACAATATCTGTGGAAGGCGATGCTCTACTTAGAATTTGACTTAAGTTCAATAGCTCTGGCTGAGAAGACCACCAGAGGGCATATCCAATACACAAGCAAGGCAAAAGCATATTTATCATATCGGACAAGGGCCCAGAACTTCCTTTCCTCGAGGATAGAGCCCAAACCCCGTTTGGGGGAACGAAAGAAGCGGGGAGGGGAATGAAGTTACCTTTATAAGATAAGAGAGGATACGGCTAAAAGAGCGGTTCTTCCAACAACCTCCCTCAACTTCGCATTCTCTTCTTTTAAGTCCCCTATAAACCTTCTCTTAGAGCCAATCCCTGGCTTCAGACACCTGGACTGCTAACGGGGGCTCCTTGGCCTCGTTCCCCGGAATGAATCCATGAGAGGAAGTACGCCTTTCAATAGACAAAAAGAACGAAATCGAAATCTCTTCAAATCACGATGGACTAGAATAAAAATACGATGAGGCAGATTCACAGCTAGCTCCTTCCTCTCTTGGGAAGCAGCTTTCAGCTCCTCCTTATTCCATTACAGACTTCCTTTATCTGACATGACTGATGCTCTTTCTTCTTTTGTTAGCTTTTTTGCCCTTACCTCCATTTCTCCTTCCCTTCCAAGATAAGATGATATGCCCTTAGTTTAGAATCAGCCCCTACTTGATTCGCTTCCCTTCATTATGGCACCTCGCGCTAGCTACTACTGGCAGAAAGAAGATTCCCTTAAAGACTCTAGACTAGAGCTTTCACTGGAACTTGCCCGTAGTACATACACTTTCTTACTCCCTCCTTTACTATTCTATATAGTGCAAGAAAGAGTATCATAAAGGCTTTCGAAAGAATCCTGGCTACAGTAACTGGCTGGCTAGTTCATTCCCGGATTGGCCTACTTGCAAAAGAGACTATCGCACTATCAAAGGCATTATCAAAGATGATTGAATCATACCTTCATTTTGGTTGCGAGCTACTTATCATTCCCTCAAAAGCTGGACAAAATGGGTGATCCGGGCCTAAGACTCACGAGCTTCTCTAACTAGCTTTACGGGTCCCTACTTATAAAGAAGGGGGCAAACTTTATTTCGACATCCCTTTCCGGGTATTGGAGCTGGTGAAAACCGGACTAAAGCACTTACTGCCAAAGGACTCTTCTAGTCTAGCCCCACTGTGATATCTCGTGGAAGTCTTAGTTTCCGGGCAAATAAAGTACTTGCTTTCAGAGTCAAACAGGAACAGTTTTACATCCGCACCTATTCGCTTTCCTGTAAAGGGACTTAGAAGAGCAAGGCAGGGAAGCTTCAATCAAAAAGGGTATTGAAACATCGGTGAGGTCCCTCACATCTGACTAAGAATAGGGGAATCACAACACTGGCCATACCTATGATTGATGGAAACCGCTCCCCAGGTTTTTAGATAAAGATCTTTCTTCTACTGGAGATTCTACTTGACCATTTCCCCTTCAGATTGAGAGAACAAAAAGAGGGCATTCTCGAGCAGGCGTCTTCTGATTCACTTCCTAAGAAGGCATTTTCTTGCTAACAAGCCATTCTAAAGAACTACTTCTATCAAAGAGGAGCAAGGGGCTAAGCGGAACTCCTCCCTTCGTGTCTTCTCTTATCTGCTAAAGATTCAAATCGTCTTCTCGGACATTTCTTATTGAATAGCAAGCCCTTCTTTAGAGCATTAGAAAAGGAATGAAGATCTTGCCCCCATTTAAGTTGCTTCTGTCTTCTTATTTACTTGCACAAGCCCTTCTAAAGTTCGATAGCAGCTTATGGACGAATTCCTATTCCTGCTTGAAGGAAAGTCACAAGTCAAGTCTCAGTACTCTTCTCGTTCAAAGCCCTCCTACTGCTCCTGCTATTGCTAGAGGGATCTTACGAGAAAGCTAAAGCCCCCTCCTACGTCTCTTTCAGTGAGCTACATCACTCCAACTTATGGTTCTCTGGTTGCTGCTCTTTCCGTTGCAGGCATAAGCGCTGCAAACATGGCTACTTCAGCTCTTTTCGGAAGGTTTGTCAAACGTCACTTCTGGGATGAAGGGACTTCCCTTGAAAGAGGGGGAGAAAGACAGTCAATAGGAATTCTCTCTACTCTAGAACCCATAGGCCTAGGAGCAATAGACTGAAGAGGTACGGCATCTGTAAAGTAAGTAACAAAGGGAGAAGGAAGAAAAGACAATCCGCTCCAGTCTTTGTTCTCGTGTCTGATGCTGCAAGGAAGCATTGCTATGGGCTTTCTGCAGCTCCTATTTGAACAAAACCCATTCTCGATGCAGCTCCTTCTCTAGGACATTTGGCATTTGTCCATCTCTAGGAAGATTGTGTCCAGGATCTGGTAATCTAAGCCTTGCTTCACCCTTTTAGCTTATAGTCTTTCCTAGTTCTAATCCATAGGTCAAATGGGGATTCTAGCCTTTCTCCTTCCTCCTTAGGCTCATCAAGGAAGACTCGCTCTAGATCTTCATTGTCTTCTGCAAGAAAACGGATGCAGCCCTTTATTAGTAATGGAGGCTTTCTAGCGCGCCCCCCCTTTACTAATAAAGCGTTAGCCGTTGCTTGCCTTACGTGTATATAATATGGAAGGGTCGAGCTGAATTCCATCCAGCCTCTCCTCGGCTCACTTAACTACCTTTAGAGAAAAGAGTTCCAGCAGAAGACGAAGAAGACTTTCGGACAAAAAGAATAATCCAAAGACGATACATTTAGTAACTCTACAGGTACCACCAGTCATTTCATTTCTGGATTTCGAAATAGAACATCCGGCTATTCCTGTAGGTTGTTGACCAGATACGCACCTGGGAGTCTCAGCGATTCTCTTTCTTGCTTATGATCCACATTAGTGCAACGGAATTCTGTAATCACCGCATTACCATATAAATGGAAGAAAGCTCATCAACAACCGTAGGCGCTGCAGTTGTAAAGCCAAGAATGGTTTGGGCACAGCAGAATTGGAATCCGCTGGCAAAGCAAAGACAGCTTGATACTTTACTTTGGTAAGGTAAGGTTAAAAAAGTGCGATGTCTTCCTTACTCTAGCAAGTAAGTGATAACAACCTTGAAAACAGAAGGCATATTATATCATTGCTATCCGAAAAGGAGGAGGTAACAATAGCATTAGCCGTAGCTGTCACTGGTCTTTCTATCTTTCTTTCTTTTGTTTGCAGGAAAATAAAAAATCCCGTTAAAGACAAGTTCCCGCCTGCGCGAGGGCCTTACTCCTCAGATGTCCTAAAAAGGAGGGCTCTTGAAGGCTGATCTTTGGGCAGCCTATGAATGAATCTCAACCCTATCTACGTCACATTCAAGGTCGATTAATTGGCTTATTTGAATGCCGAAAAACCGACTTTTCGATGCTTGAAGTATGGTGACACTAAACTAAAGCGTTCATAAAACGAATAATTGATCCAGCCAAACGATCTACGATTTTAGTTTCCGCGTAAGCCCTAGTTACTCACCTTCCTCTCTTTCCTTGCCTAGAAGTCTTCGGCAGGCTTTCCATCTTAAGAAATCCACACTCAAATTATGACACCTAAAACGCTTTGAAAATTCAGCACCACCAGAATCGGAGACAAGAGACTTAGGTATAGAAAGATCTACACCAAGATCTGTCACGACCTGATGATATACGGACGCAACCTTCCTATCAGCGATACATATGTCATCGCCTAGGATAGCGTACCTGTCAAAATATCTGCCCGGATACACCTTCTCTGCACAAGACTGAAGCACTAAATGGTGACTCAGTGTGAAGAGAGGCCAAGACGACAGATAACCCAATGGCTGCCCTGTCTCAAAAGAGACAACGGGTCTACCACGAGCGAACGGATATTCTACAGGATCACCCCGACCACCTTTACGGTGAGGGGCCCTGCGGAATGGCACTTCAAATCAGGATAAAGAAAGCATGGAGGTTACGAAACCTTCAACTTCTGATCCAAATAAGAAGGCCAAAATGTCTCCTTGTAGATTAATCGGCCACCTATCTGTGGCAGATTTTAAATCATAAGATGAGACATGTTCCGCTCCAACCAAACGGTCCAAGGGTGAGACTTGATTATCAGTCCCATCCATGGGCAAAGTTTATAAAGCTTTCATTAACCAATCATGAAGAGGCTTTAGCAACCGTTGGTTGACGTAGTTGCCAATGGCAAATATCCGACGTTTACCAGCACCTGAATCGGTGGACTGGGCTAGTCTCCCGGGAGAGCCAAAGCTAGGGATTCCGTATACCCTCTTTTCTTCGACCTGGGATTGGCAAAGAGGGTAAGAATCCCTCATTGACCAAAGAGATATATCTCTCTTTCCTGGGTCTAGGGCATATCGAATGAAAGGTGACCAGAGAGGGTAACCGAAACCTATAGGATCTGCATCTATATCGTTAGATACAAAATGCAGTTCATAGGCAAGGAACCACTCTATTTCACTTTTTATATTGAGAAAGATCGATCCCTTTCTTATCCTTTCGCGCTTTCCCTCTATCAGAAGGTATAGCCTTCCAAGTGGGTTCCCATGTAATCCCTTGACACATAGGGATGGTTAGCGCACTCTTCCAGTACCGCGAGATCAGTTTAGGGACATGACTCATGAAATCGTCAATAAAAGATTCCATTTTGTCATAGTCCTTAAATGGTGATGTGATAGACCTTAGAATCGAGTGATCAACCTTCTTTGCAAGCCTATATATTAATTATTCCAACTCGACACAAGGAAAAGTAAGAAAAAGATATCTTTACTAACACATCAGCACGACCATCCCTTTTGAGGATGAATTTCCTGTGAAAGGATGGTATAATCCGCGGTAAACCAGAGCCGGTTAAGGAAACTGGCACAGGTAAGAATCCCTTAGGTTGAGGGACCCCTGCATATATATGCTTTCTGTAAGCAGACTGCTGCTTGTTTTAGATAAAGAGCAGCAAACAAGGGTCCGGATTTCTTCCTTAGCCTTATCACCTGTTTGGCTACGAGGTGAGCTCCAATACATAGCTCCTTGGTCAGACCATCAGTCACAACTAGTTGGACCTTCTTAAAGATTCCAACTAGCAGTGCAAGATCTTCCAGAATCTTGTACCACTGGATGGTCCTCAAGGACAGAAGTTTATCAAAGAGACAACGAGTAGTAGTAGAATAAATTATTATGGGTCCTACTCCAGGTGCGACCTGGGACAGTTATAGCATACGCCAACGTTTACTATAATCCGTTGGGCTAGCTTCCCCGTCACCGCCCATCCAAGATTATCCAACAGGATTTCTCTTGGTGACACTACAAGTGTCAGTCTGTGAATAAACATTCTGCCTTGGGAACACCAAGACTCGCCTAAACGGCACCATGTTTCAGGTGTCGTGGGGGGGTACCTAGGTAACCTAACTAGGACTCCATGTGTCTTGGAGTAAGGTTAATCAAGACATATATATAAGCAGAGACCCTTCCGAAGAAGGGAAGCTGCATACCGTCGTGATCGCCTTCGGGCGACCTCATGACTGTAAAACAAGTTTGACTTGGCCGCTAGGGTGGTCAAACCCTACACCAACAGGATTTCTCCTGTCGATGCCCCATCTTAATACTAGAAAGAGACTTTCAGCTTTCACTCTCATAGCAAAGCAAGAAGCTATGCTTATTATTATACGTCATTCTAAAGATAAGGAAGGGCGCCTCTGGACCTTTTTTTTGGAAATCCCCCATTGCTAATTCCTTTTTGGCGGTTGTTTTCTTGCTTCTACCTTCCCTAGTAGCAATAAATCTTCCCTGTGGCCCTTCCATTCGATGTGAGTCCATTCGAGTCTGTTGTAGTTTACTTCTAGGCAGTGGCAGTCCTACTTGCAGCTGTTGGGAGTGCCCTTGCTAAGCCTAAGACCTTCCCCTCTTTAAGAGCTAATGGTTTATGTCGGTCCAGAAAAGCTTATTTTGATGTTTGATGGCAGGCCAGTAACAACTATAGTTTTCTTTGCTGTCGGTCCAGCCGAGTTAGTAGAAGTGCCCGTAGCAGACAGTGCGTAATCTTATATAGAGTTGTGGATTCTTTCCTGCCTAAAATCTTGGAGAAAGATAGAGCTTGAAAGGCCCTGTAACAAGCGCTTACCGCAGGAAGACGGACTAGAACTCGATTGAAGGCTTTAGCATTCCAATCTGATCTAGTTGCTTTTCATTCAATAATCCCGCTTTTGCCTAAGAAACTGAAAAGCTTGAAAATCCCCTTGACTCATCTAATGCTCTTCCACTGGCAGGAAGTAGAACAGAAACTGTTTGAGGGGCTCCTTTCCCTACTGATAACAAATGAACGTGGTTATCAAGAGTTAGAAAGAGAAAGATGACACATCAATCTTCTGTACCGAATGGGCCGGACCCTGTTCGTGCTGCGGAATGAATCTAGTCACCATCCGATTTAGCTCTTTTTATTTTAGTATGGAAATGGCTTAAGGAAGCCAATGACTCGAGTTCAATTAGTTTGGCTAAGCCGGCAAGAGAGATGGAGTCACTAAGCCCTAACGTTAGATCCATTATCTCACAGAGTGAACGAGATTCGGATCAATCATAAAAAAGTAAAGTAGGACAGAACCATTCGCTGCGAACAAGTCTTCTGAAAGAAGCAGTTCTCTTATCCGCTGTTGTTAGCTCTCGAAGGGGAACGCTCGGAGGAAGCTCCTCATGGAGCGGTTATTCATAAGTGGAAAAGGAAAAACAGGGGTACGCTTCAAATAAAAGAAGCTGGAAAGGAAAAAAGTCTGGTAGGGAATCGGTTCGGAAGCCAGTGATCAAGCTAGTCCGGGTTTGCACTTGTAAGTGTTGAAAGCAAGAAAGCCCAAAAAGAGCATAGTTTTACAGTTGAGGGAAGGCTAATATGTAATTTAAGTTGAAAGAAAGGGTTTATAGAATATGCTGTTAGATCTCCGATTCTAAGGGTATCAGAGTTTGTAGCTGTAGTTGCTATCAAGCCAGTAGCACGCTTGTTAGGCAGGAGTAAAAGAAGCTAGCCTTTGAATTGAAGGAAGTTCCGGATATCTCCTGCCCCATCTTACGAATTGGGAACCCTTTCAAGCAGAAAGGCAGACGGGATAATCCTTAAAATACGATGATTGCACCTGATTAGCAAGAAAAGCTTTCCCTGCTCTCCTCTTAGCAATGATCTGTCTAGGGCAACTTTCAAAACAGCATATTCTATAATAAGACCCTCTTCATGGGCATTCTCCGACTTAGAATCTAATTCATATTCCTGAAATGGGGATTCCAAGTCGTGTTGTTTTTGTTATATTTTAGTAGTAAGCATGGGCGCATAAGGGGAAGCTAGCACTACATTTGATATTCCTTTCCTTGGTCTCTTGCGCTTTCAGGCAAGGGTAGCTAAAAAGTAAGAAGGTTCTGAAAAAAGACAAGCCTTAAGTCCCTCCCCTGGTCTCCTTAGTGATCGGAATGTAGCCAATGGGAAAATGACGTATGGTAGTAGTAGTATGAGTGAGTGCTTTCCCACTATCTATATAACTTCTTCGTCGGGCTAAAAAGATAAGTAAGTCAAATATCCTTTTCAGGCCCTTATTAAAAAACTGTAGCTCGAACGCCCCTTCCAGTCTAGGGGTCCAGACGCTCAAGCTCTGATTTCACCCGATACGAAAGGATCTCCGCTAAAAATGAATCTGATTCCCAGGAATACCATATATAGAGTATGGCCATCTTGTCATCATATTCGCCTTCCCCAGAGCATAGAGCGACTTCTTCGCAATGTCAATATCCTTCCTCAGCTGCTCCAAGAACAAGATATCTCGTAGAATAAGTAGAGCTAGACTGCATGAGTGGCTTGTAGGAGAAAGAGTGGAAGGATTCTAGCCAAGACGGAGATGCAAGCTTGTCTGCTATTGGATGTTCTAGTTTAGCTCGCGGATTGGTCTTCATTGCGCACCATCCGGCTGGTAAGAATAAGAGATTGTTCCGCTAGTGTTGCTTGGTCAACAATTTGGAGAGTTTGCTTTTCTTTCATCTTTCTAAGAGCAGTCTGTTTGATCAAATCAGGGATCAGACCGCTCCTGGTGTTCGAACTAGTCATTAATGGTCGGCTGGTATCCTTTCTTTTTTCTTTTTTCGGTATGCCGCTCCGCGAGCAAGGAGCGAAAGAACCAAGTGGGTTGTGGTAATGTCAGAATTTGCACCTATTTGTATCTATTTAGTGATCAGTCTGCTAGTTTCTTTGATCCCACTCGGTCTTCCTTTTCCCTTTGCTTCCAATAGTTCGACCTATCCAGAAAAATTGTCGGCCTACGAATGTGGTTTCGATCCTTTCGGTGATGCCAGAAGTCGTTTCGATATACGATTTTATCTTGTTTCAATTTTATTTATTATTCCTGATCCGGAAGTAACCTTTTCTTTTCCTTGGGCAGTACCTCCCAACAAGATTGATCCGTTTGGATCTTGGTCTATGATGGCCTTTTTATTGATTTTGACGATTGGATCTCTCTATGAATGGAAAAGGGGTGCTTCGGATCGGGAGTAATCACTAGTGATAGGGCAAAAAGAGGGAGTAAGGACAAAGGAAAGAGCGATGCCTACATTCAATCAATTGATTCGTCATGGTAGAGAAGAAAAACGGCGCACGGACCGTACTCGAGCTTCGGATCAATGTCCCCAGAAGCAAGGAGTACGCCCGCGTGTTTCAACGAGAACACCGAAAAAACCAAATTCAGCTCCACGTAAGATAGCCAAAGTACGATTGAGCAATCGACATGAGATATTTGCTCACATTCCGGGCGAAGGTCATAATTCGCAGGAACATTCTATGGTGTTAATAAGAGGAGGTAGAGTGAAAGATTTGCCAGGTGTGAAATCCCATTGTATTCGAGGAGTCAAGGATTTGTTGGGAATTCCGGATCGAAGAAGAGGCAGATCAAAATATGGTGCAGAAAAACCCAAATCGATATGAATGGAGGATGCCTCTGGAACTTCTTTTTCTCGGTCAGGAGAGGTACGAAGTCACTCGACTGAAAGGAGAGGGAACAACCACAACGTTATGCCCTAAAATAGAAACGGAGCCCTTCCGAATGACCTATAATGGAGTCTAATCTAATACACTAGACAAGAAAGGGAGAAACCGGCATTCACTTTTAAAAGCGAAAGAAGACCGCCCGTCCGATTTCTTCGTCCGGTTTTATTTAACTTTTTTACAGATATGACAGATATTTCGTTTCTAAGTTTCCGGACTTGCCCTTCGCACGATTCTATCATAAAATGCTTGTTCCAATCGGAACTGCATGCAAAGTAAAAAAATAGGTTCTCTTATTTCTATAGAATTCCTGTATGGATGAAGGAGTTCAATTTTAAATTCTGAAGCCCGGAGATGGATGGTAAGGTGGTTTCTTGTAATTTTGGGAATCTTTTCGTTAATATGGATTCCCCATAGTCTCGGTGTCTGAGGATTTAGAGGATCCTAAAATAGAAGCACGATATGATTTCTTCATTATAGATTTAGATCTTTTTCGATAAAAAGATGGATAGGATTTCTTACTTCCACTTCCTATAGGACATGAGGGCTTCAAGCCTATGCTAAGAGAGTCAGGTTCCTGTCTCCTTTTTCTTTCTTCTTTTGCTTTCCCTGCAAAACTCTTCTCGGAAATTGATTGCTTGACTTTCAACTAAACAATCAAGAAATTATCTTCCCTTAACTTAATAGGGGCAACTCCTACTTAAAAAAATAAAAATTACTTTAAACCTGTTTTACTCTTTTTGTGGTAGTTGTCTGGACGTGGCCTTTCTTTCATTCCTTAGGTTAGGGAGTGAGAGGGAGGGCTAAGGGGAAAAGGGTGGGTGGCCCCTTATGCGCTTTTTTAGGAGGAGAAAACTCGGCTTGGATCAAGGATGGGCTCTTACAAATACAAAAGGGAATCTACTTTTTTTTTTCAAAACCTTTCTTTTTTTCGGTATGCCGCTCCGCGAGCAAGGAGTGCCACGCACGAGCGGAGCGAAAACAAAGCAGGGGGAATTATTCGTTGGGAGAAATCCTTTGATTGCGTATTGAATATAGATCCATGTCTTTCTTGTTCCACTAGCTAGGACAAAATTCTCAGATGTCCATTTCGTTATTACAACCTTCTTTTTTGATGTCAAAGACCAGAAGCTATGCGCTAATTCTCATTGGATCTCGGTTGTTCTTAACAGCGATGGCTATTCATTTAAGTCTTCGGGTAGCACCATTAGATCTTCAACAAGGTGGAAATTCTCGTATTCTGTATGTACATGTTCCTGCGGCTCGGATGAGTATTCTTGTTTATATCGCTACGGCTATAAACACTTTATTATTCCTATTAACAAAACATCCCCTTTTTCTTCGCTCTTCCGGAACCGGTACAGAAATGGGTGCTTTTTTTACGTTGTTTACCTTAGTTACTGGGGGGTTTCGGGGAAGACCTATGTGGGGCACCTTTTGGGTGTGGGATGCTCGTTTAACCTCTGTATTCATCTCGTTTCTGATTTACCTGGGTGCACTGCGTTTTCAAAAGCTTCCTGTCGAACCGGCTCCTATTTCAATCCGTGCTGGACCGATCGATATACCAATAATCAAGTCTTCAGTCAACTGGTGGAATACATTGCATCAACCTGGGAGCATTAGCCGATCTGGTACATCAATACATGTTCCTATGCCCATTCCAATCTTGTCTAACTTTGCTAACTTCCCCCTCTCAACCCGTATCTTGTTTGTTCTGGAAACACGTCTTCCTATTCTATCTTTTCTCGAATCTCCTTTAAGGGATGAAATAGAAGCTCGAGTTGGAAGAGGGATTCCTAATTCTTACGGGGATGACCCCACCTCGATCAAGGGTTCTCCGGGGTCCCCACTACCTCGTCTTTTGACGGGCCCGGTAGGCCTCGTCTCGCTTTTACCCCTACTAATACATATCTATTTCCCAGTCGACCAGGTCGATCGACTCTGGTTTTTCAGCCTGTATGCATCGGGGGGGACCCTCTTTGCGATGCTAGAGGCGAAAACCCTGCCGACACTGGTCATGGGCTGGGTCGCAGGTTTCATCGGTCATTTTTTCATTTTTTTATGTCTTGGGCGAAATACTGTTGCCGGAGTCTATTTTCTTTTTTTTCTACTTGTTATTGGATCTCTATTATTTTTTAATGACAGAATTACATTCTTATTAAAAAATAATAGAGATACTATTTTGAATTTAGTGATTTTTGCAGCCTATATGGGTGTTTATATTGGATGCTTGCTCTTTGAATCTCTAACAAAGAACATGTTAGAGCATGCTCAGGCAGTATGCCTAATAGTCCTCTCTTTATATGTTTTAAATGGCTTTCGTCACATTCTACTTCTACGAAAGCCATTTATTTTGTTAACACTAGCCCTGAGTCTTCTCCCCTTATTTGCGTGGCTTGCCCCAGGACATCCGCCGGGGGGCATCGGCCCCATACTCTTTTTTTTATTACCCTTCAAAGGGGCGGCTGCCCTCTTCGTTCTGTTTAGGGCGAAAACCCTGCCGGAACAGATCATGGGATGTGCCGCCTTTAACGGTTCTCTTCTCTTGATCTTATTCTTGCTGGGTCTTTTACCTTTTGTTAAGTTTCTGAGCGTCCTGCTCCTTTTCGTACTTATTTTATTGTTGGGGGGTTTCCTTCAAGTGAAGGAAAAAGAGAAGTTCAAAAGAGTGCTCTATGAAAATGGGCATATTCTCTTTTTGGCCAATGTTGGACTGTCCGTACTCCTTTTCACTTATAGTATTGTAGATAAAAGTTCGAGTATTTACGAGCACTGTGTGGCTCTTTCTTCGCTAATCACCTTTGTCTACTTGTTCAAATTTGCGAGTAGCATTATCTGTTTGTATTACGATAATGGAAAGGATATGTGAGTTTAAGATTCTTGCTCTTTTTAGTGCCGGGGTTGTAGTCTTTATTTGAGCGGGGGTATCCTCAAATAAGAACGAGGCCCGTCCCAGAAATGGGGCGGGGAAAGAAGAGTGGGTATGCGGGCTTCTTTCGCTTGACTTTTTTTGAGATCGTTGTGACCGTGTGGGAGAGGTGGTGGACAAAGCAGAATAAAAACTCGTTCCTCATGAACGCCAAAAGCGAGAATCTTCTTTTAGTGTTCAAGGAGGGGGACGGAGAACTCAGTCCCTTATACGATAGCTCTGTCTCGCATATTTCTCATTTGAATCTCATACGAAAAAGATACGCAATGTTATCACTGCTCAGCAAACTTGCATCAAAAAGTCCGCAAATCAAATAAGAATAAGAAAGATCCCCGGAAACCAGGAGCAGCAAGAATACCAATCCCATGTCGATTCATCCCAATAACAGTCATTTGTTCGGGCTGGGTAAAACTCAGGAAAAAAAGACCAGATTCACGAGCTGAATGGCGCGATGCCAAGTGGGATCCGATAGTTCAGTCCTCCTATGTACAAGTCTGCTTGGTTACGGGGGAGGGCTGCTCTGGTCTGCGGTTTTTTTGAATTTAGGTCCTTGGGAAGCACTAACCACAAATCGGAGACAGCTGCCCTTCCATGTATGTGCCCAGATACTCTCGTTTTGCGAGAAGATCGCCCGAGAGGCTACTTTGTCTTGCCGATAGTCTAGAAGAGGCGCATCACGAATTAAGAGCTTCCGACTAGAGGAAGCACTTGTACTAGCATATGGAAGAGACATTCGCTTTGTTTTAGCTGTTTGCGCTATGATTGGATTGGGGATCTGGTGGTACATGGCGCCAGAACCATTACTACTGACACCACGCCCGCTTAGCGCACCAGACCTTCCAACGGTTCCTTCAGTAGGGGAAGAAAGTTGTCTTATCCCCCTTTTAAATTTTAAAGAAAGCATTGAAGAGGAGGTTTTTTAAAAAAACGACTAGTAAGAGCAGGAAAGAAAACTCAATTGAGAGATAGGATTCATACCCAGGCAAAGGGAAGCGGGGAAGACAAGGTTGGTGTAAAGTTTGAAAGAAAGGAATCATCAGCTGTGGCCTCTAACAATTCAATTTCTTTTTCATGTCCACATTTAGCTTTAAAAAGGAAGTAAGGTACTCTTATTCATCATGCCCAGAGGAGGACAAGGCCAGCAGCCCTGCCTGGAATGCGTTCTGCACGTGAATCAGAAAAGGAAGAATGCCCTCTTTCCTTTCTTATGGGAATATCCGCTGCTCTTGTTTCAGATGCGGGATTACCGGTCTTAAAACGTTAATCAATAGTTTACACGAACAGAAGTAGCTGCTATCGAATTCGAATGTCTCTTGTCGTAAACCCTGTCTTAGGCTGTTCGATAATAGGCTCTTAGGCATCTGGGCATCTATAGAGGGTCTCTTTTCGCCTCATCCGCTCTAACAACTAGCTTTTTAGCCCAGCAACTTATGGACTCTTCGTTCGCCTCTTTCGGCTCTCTAGAAGCTTTATAACAGGATTTGAACTCAGTTTATTCCATATAACATTAAAACCGCCTTTTCGCTCGTCTCTTGCTCGTGGATTTTTTCTTTGCTTTATTAACATATAAAGAGTGAGACTGCTGGCTAAGCAGGTTAAAGGCAAAAGAAAGCCTCTGCTTCATCCTTCCAGGCCCAAAAAAATGAGAAAAATGCCTTCCTAGGGGATCAAATGGCTAGGATTATGCTAGAGCAATTCGGAATTGGGGTCAGTACACAAAGATTTAAAGTCATTTCTTCAATTTGCTCTCCATTTCTAAGTTCGTAGCCTTCGCAGTAGCTTCATCGATATTACCTACCAAATAAAAGGCCTGTTCGGGAAGACCGTCTAATTCTCCAGAAAGAATCAATTTAAACCCTCTAATTGTTTCTGCTAGACCAACATATTTCCCCGGCGAACCCGTAAATACTTCTGCTACGAAAAAGGGCTGTGATAAGAAACGCTCAATTTTTCGTGCTCTTGCTACAGTTAAGCGGTCCTCTTCGGATAATTCGTCCAATCCAAGGATAGCTATAATGTCCTGAAGTTCTTTGTAACGTTGTAAAGTTTGTTTAACTCTTTGTGCAGTTTCATAATGTTCTTCCCCAACGATCCGAGGTTGGAGCATAGTTGACGTTGAATCTAAAGGATCTACTGCTGGATAAATACCTTTGGCAGCTAATCCTCTTGATAGTACGGTAGTAGCATCTAAATGTGCAAATGTCGTGGCAGGAGCAGGATCGGTCAAATCGTCTGCAGGTACATAAACTGCTTGAATAGAAGTTATGGACCCTTCTTTGGTCGAAGTAATTCTTTCTTGTAAAGAACCCATTTCGGTACTAAGGGTGCCCCCATCGGAAGGGAAGGCATTGGCATTCGACGCGCGGATACTTCGGATCCTGCTTGGACGAAGCGGAAGATATTGTCGATAAAATAATAAATAGAAGTACGTTTTGTTTATTTTTATTAACATCTCGGAAATATTCTGCCATAGTTAGGGCAGTTAAACCAACTCTCATACGAGCTCGGTCGGGGCGGTTCATTCATTTGACCGTAGACTAAAGCCACTTTTGATTTTGATTCTTCAATATTTTGTTCATTAATTACTCCAGATTCTTTCCCTCACGAGTATGTTCACCTACTCTGCCAAATACAGATAGACCCCCATGAGCTTTGGCAATGTTATTCCATAATGAGTACTGTTTTACCCACTCCAGCTCCACCGAAAAGTCCTTATCCTTAAACTAAAAGGGAAAAAGACCTCCTGGATATGTGCACCTACTGGTCTTTGAAACCCCTTAAAGGGACAAGATCAAAGATGTGTACAACTTCTTTCTATACGAGCTTAAAGCTTACTTGCCTACTACATTGGCTGATCCCGGTCTATCTAAGATAATTTAATTTGTACTCATCTCAATCGAGAGCTAGTGAAATCACTCTTTTCTTTACTTTGATGTATGGTAAGACTGTCATAATATCAGTGATATTGAAGAACATTATTCTTCTTTTTTAAGGAATGCTTTCAACTTGCACAATTGTGCAATAAGTTCTAGCGCGATAGATTTCCAGGTATATAATGAACTTAATCCGTAATATCGGTTGGTTCGTTTCTGGCTTGAATCGACCTGTTAGAGTGGATTACTTCACAACTGTACAGGACTATATGACATCTGATGCTGTTAAATTATGGATCTATGATAGTTTTGCAGAAGAAAAGACGTCAGGTAACTCTACGAATTCCTACGAATAAACGAGATCGAAGGAAGACTTATATTATATGGTCTATGGCGACCTTTTCCAACTTCATTCATCAGAAGGATGCCATCATTGCAATGAAAATGATTCATAATATTGATTATATATATAATGAAAAAACGCCTATCTACACTTTTCATGAAAATTTCATTACTACTCAAAAATATGCTCGTTTATTCTCAGGTTCATATCTTTCTTTTACTTTTAATTTTAAATAAAAGGGTCCTGATACTCATCCACTTTCTATCATAAACAGGTTTATTATAACTAATATCTTTACCTAAGATGGATGATAAAGAATCATTTCATTTATATAATCTTAATTATCCAATTCCACTTAATGATCTTCAAACTATCATGGATAAACAAATTCCAGAGGATTTCACGTTTAAAAAGAGGATAGGATAATTTGGGAAGTGAATGATATTATATTGTAGATGCTTACAATACCTATACTGTATGCGAAAGACCTTACGAAGAAGATAAAGATATGGATGTAACATCAAAGTTGACGTCTTACAGAGATGAAATTTATAATTGATAAATGGGATTATTTTCAGCATAATTATGCTTTACAAAAGAAGCATAGCATCATGATAAAAGAACTATTAGACATTCTCTGGTCTATCATGTAGTCTCATCGAGACTGAATCTTACATGGATCCCCATGAAGGATTGAATTGCTAGACTTGATTTTAATACCCCAATGTAATGAATGTGATTTGATCGTATTAGCTGTTATGCGACTTTTAGTGAAGTACACTAACTACTAAGTTTTATTATGGGAAGTTTAAGTTAGAATACATAGTAGAGAAAGGGACATTCTTAAGCACCTAAACCTAAGAGTTATTCACTTAGGACAAAAGATGGAAGAATCATCAATAAGCATAAGGGTCTTGCTTAAGCATTGGTCAATGAAGATTGGTTTGACTCACAATACGATGATATCGAAAGAACAGAGCAGACATCTGTCGAATCTAACTTCCAAATTGATTGGGAAAGACTGAACATCACAAAAAAAAGTTAACCTAGGAAAGGGAACAAAAGAGATGTAGTATTTGATAAATATAAGAATTGGATAGACACAATGCACAGAAAGTTAAAAAAGAAGATGATAATGATATCCAACCACCTAAAGGTAAAAAACCAGGCTAATAAGATAAGAAGAAGAAGATAAGATGAGACCAGTATGAGCTAATAAAGCTAAAGAAGTATTGGAAAGTAAGTATGGGGCTACACCCTCTAACCCAAGGTACGTAGTCACTAGAGCAAAGCGAAAGGAGACTACTAAAGTGATGGGATTTCCCAGCGCGAGAGGGCAAAGTGTAAGGGTTTTCGTAATGGTGGTCATTCCCAATCCTTGCGATCGGTGTCCCCTCGGACCAGTATCCTACTACTCATTGGCCATCCGTAAGGCCCCAAGTCTGATGGCTTTGGAAGGAGAATTTCCAATACTATGTCTTCAAAGGTACGTGTAGTCACTCATAGTAGTGCTATGAGGTACGCAGTCACTTACTTGTTAGAGTAAGGACTAAACTAGCTTTAGACTAGCAAGGTCCTAAACCCCGCCCCTGCCAAACGAACGGCATATGGTAGAGAACCGCTGACACTGACTTCTTATATAGCCCTTGAGGTGAAGAGACATCGCCCCATAAGCATAAAGGTGATTCATACAGGCCCTAGCATTAACTGGTGAAATATCCACAGTTAATGTTAAGGCTATTGACTCTTTGTTTGCGTAATCAGTCTTTCTTTCCCTATCAAAGCTATATCCCAGAAACCCTTATAGCATAGCCCTTTCTCTTTTTATTGATAAAAGAACGTTAACCATTCATATGGAGAATCTTCCACATTCAGACCATAAAACGCGTTATAACGGCTCAACAGACTGAAATGACTATCTTCGGGATATGAACTAGAGTACACTAGGAATCGCCTTCAAAGTTATGGTATAAGGGCGGGAGATATCTGACGATCATTTCCTGCGCCGTCTAAAGACAAAATGGCCGGAATCTATCTAAGAAAATCGACGATTACACACACGGTTTCTGGCATCTCTTATGTTATTTCCCGACCAGAAAATAGGAAGTATGACTTTTCCTTGGGAAAAAAGAAGAATGGGTATTGGTCCCGAGCGTGAAGAGGAGTACAGGGCACTGAAGATATGATCAATCAGTCCAAGGGGCACTCTTTCTTCTTTATTGAAGTCAGTACAGAAGGACCTTGACTGCACTTTGCTTTCTCATATCGGTCGGTGTAAAAGTTCCTGGTAGACCTCATAGATAAAGAGAATAGGATCCCTCTACTTCACGTTTTTGGCTTATCTTTTTCTTGTGTTGACGCTTCCAAACCGTCTCCGCTCCCAGTTGGGTATCTCCGAGGACTTGAGCTAAGGGATTGTTTACTGAACGTCCCTATCTCTCCATTTGGTGAAGTGCCCCCTTAAAAATCTTTCTATTTATAATTATTAGAGGTAATAGGAATAAACCAACCCGTAATGCGTGAACCAGTGCCCTTTTCTTTTGTACTACTCTTCTATATGAAATAGATTTATATTACATTCCTTTTTCCCTTCTTGGGTGAACCTGTCCCATTGCCCCGAATCCAGGAATGGTGATGTCTCGTCCTGACATACCCTCCCGAAACCTACTTTAATGGAAGATGCCTAGGGCAGACAAAAGTCAGTTTATCTAGCCAGATAGGCAAAGACCTTAAGAGAGGGCACTTCGTGGCTTAAACGTCTCTATTTTCACTATGCTCCACCGTTCGTTAGAGAAGAAAGAAAATAAATGCATATAGGCAAACCCAAAGAACGAACAACTAAACCATCCGGTTCCAAGGAGGAAGAAAAAGAAAGAGAGAACGATGCCGAAGCTGAAGTCGATGCCAAAGCCGGTCTTGATGTCTTAGAATAGGGAAGACACCAAGTGAAAATGAAAAAGCTGCCATCCGGAACTTGAGAAGGGGGACGAACTACTTTGATTAAGTCTTGCAGACAAACCGAACTGATCGAAGAATGTGAGTTGATTCCTAACATCAAAGCGCTTATGTCCCACTACAAATTTAATCGAAAAAGAGCTTTCTGAAACACAAAAGAAAGTAGTGCTCGATCGCCGCCTTGACTGATAAGTTCCTTTTCTTATCAGAAACTCGATGCTCATAGAAGCAGACCGTCATAAATAGGTCGTTCGGGATTCAATTTTCCTAATGAACATTGAAAAGGCGGCCCAGTGGCTTTGGCATCCCTACTGGGAAGAGTGCGACTCGCTTTCAACCAAATCCCTAATTGCCAACCGAAACTCTATTTTACTATGACTTTGTTTTGTTGATGTTTGGGAAGAAAGTAAAGTGTTTATAAACATACACTTACCTGGTACTGGAAGGAGACACTTAGCATCAGTATGGCGCAACGGAACTATTCAATCTTCATTCATGTCTTCTTTTAGCTCTTTTAATGCTGTAGGAACCACCCTTGATGAGACCGTCCGCTGGAATGACTAAAAGTAAACCTCGGCCTTACGTCTGTGTATATAATATATATATTATTCTCATCTGTCAGCGAATTATGATCGGAGGGAGAATGATTGGACTAGTAATGATACTAGGAATGGCCATCCCTATCTGAGTGCATGTTAAGTCAACCTACTGGGAATGACCTGCGGTTCTTCATGGGAAGGGGTTGGTATTAGATGAGCAGAAAGACCAACCGCATGACTGATTGATATGACTAAGCAAACCAAAATCAGATAGAGAATTTGATACTACAGTTGGAGACAGCTTTTCTTTTGTACGAGAAAAGATGAGTGCCAAAGAAAGAGGAAAAGTGAGATGACAAGAGTCCTATTCCCTAACTAGCTAAACCGGGACAGCTAAAGCAGAAAGGAAATTCTTTTGATCAACCTCCTTTGAAGGTGTGCTGCAGAAATTCGATAGCTCGACAAGCCTTATACATATGTATAAAAGGAGAGTAGCCCAAGCCATGTCCTTTCCTAAAAGAGTTTCATAAAATTTCACAATCTCTTGCTTGAGATACTGGTAGTCTTCTCTCTGACTACCATATGATTTTGTAATTTCTTTCTATCTTAAAAATTTCTTGTTTCATGGCCCTATTGGCAGCCTTTAATTCCTCTATCTGCTTTCTAAATGCCGAATCTGAATCACCAGAGCTTTGGTTTAAATCCTTAATTCTCAACCTCAACTCTATCAGCCAAAAACACTTAGACCTTGTCTTCGCCAGGATTCTTGTTACTCATATTTTCTAGGGTATCCTTATCTAAAGTTAAAGTAAAGTACCACATCGCCTTTAGGAACATCGGAAGCTCGAGAATCGGTCTTCGCAAAAGCAAACATGAAAGACTTTTCATCCAGTTTGACCATATTATATTGGGAGAGGCGACGGAAGACTCAGTATCATCCTCCGCATGCCCTTTTGACCTTGCAAAAAAGGGCAATACAGCAAGGATTTGATTTCAATGGATACCTAGTTTAGCCAGATCTGTATGATAGATTGGTTTGCCCTGTATTCCAAGCTTAAGGATGAAGATGCTCAGGAAGAGATACCATACCCACCCGGTTATGGATGAAAGTACCAAAATATCTATCAATAGATAGAAATATAGGATATGAACTACCCTGGGTGTAGGTGTACTAGAAGTCGAAGACTCCCTTACAGGATGAAGCTACAGGTAGACAGACCATCTCCCACTTCTCCTGATGCTTTCCCCCGTAACTAAGCTACTTAAGCGTGGAGAGGGTTCTCTTTATACGCAAGGGGTACATAGGGAAGAAAGAACAGAAAAACAAGGAAACTCACTTTCAGGCACGGCTTCGCCTTATTACCAACTGTGCTCTATCAGGCTTACCAGAAACTATTGGAATAGATCCACACTTTTTTATCTTATATTCTTATATATATATTTATAGGTCAGACTTGTTTTGATCTGGATTAGCACTCTGCTTTGTCGGTGAGGAGAAAAAGACTTTGTTTAGGACTTTGTTCTTAATCAGGAATCGGGGAAAACGTTTACCTTGTTAGTAGCTCTTTTTCTGAACCAATAGATCTCGTACCAAAAGCATCTCCGTCCGAAGTGTGTCTGTCATCCTGAGCCTTGTTTGGGCAGTTCATACGAAAAGGATGGAGTCCAGAACCAGGCATTTGAGGACCCAGTTGGTTGGAGTACTGAGGTAGATGGGACGGGAGCTTTGAAAGCCCCTTTTAGCTTAACCCTTACTACAATTGAGACTAGGAAGTTAGATCCTGCCCTCTGCTCGAATAGCAACAAGCTGTAATGTCAGCTTTGGCTTTCCTTGACCTTTAAGGCAAAAAAAAATAGTAGCTGAAGCTTTAAGAAAGAAAGGGTGCTTTCAAAATAACCCCTCGTGCGTGAGCGATTCCAGATAGATTTAAGACGATTTCTGGCATCCTTTACTTTAGTACTTTCCCATGGCCTGGATAGATGGAGTTGAAATGTGAGTGACTGGCACCAACCACTAGTTGATTAGAAATGTCAACCCGTCCAAGATCAAAAGAATGTTAATCGGGCTTCATAACTTTCTTTTCGAGAATGAATGACACTAATAAGAAGTGAATCCCACCTATATGCTTTCCTTTCGTGCTGGAGCTCCCCACCTGATTGATTTGCTAACCGATTTGCCTAAATGCAGCTCGATCCGGCTTCAGTCCTTTGTTTTACAGGTTTGTGAAAGCTGTTCATCTGCCCTTGAGTAGTAGAGTAGGATTAGTGACGTTTACTAGGAATCCAATGCGATGAAAAGACTAGCTTTGTTACCGATCCATGACCGGATGTTCGTCTTTCCTGCTCGACTTGGTGACTAAGACTGTCAATCTATAAGCGAAAGGAAGAAGGTGCAGCCTAGTCTCTGTCCGTGGTTGAGGGATTGACTATTGGATTTCGTTCGAAAAAAGAGCTTTTTGCCATTCCCTAACCTAAAGATTAGTTGCCTTTCAGGGCAATATCGAATCGGCTCTCATTCCTGCTTGAATGAAAAGGCCAATCAATCTTATGAGAGAGCCCTGTCCCGGGTCGGATAATAGGTTGTTATTGATTATAGTATAGAAATATCGGCAATTTAGCTGGTAGGTTGACTGGACTAACTGGACTTAGCGGACTGAACCCCCATATCCCAGCAAGGGGTAAAGAAAAGAGGAATATCGGCGTTTCTAGGTACGTTGTTCTTTAAGATCGGAGAATAAGATATGATAGAACAGCCAAGACGGATAATATAAATTAATTATGTAAAAGATGAGTAGCTAGTATATCTTTATAAAAATCCTCTTTATAAGGAGGCTGAGGCCACTCCTAATGCTTCATTGGCATGGGGAGATATCTATCAGTTAGGCACATTTCTGCAGAAGTGGATTTTTTAGGTTATGGAAGGAAAACGTCACTGTGGACTTTTTTGTGGTTGTCCCAGAGAAGAATTGTAGTTGTAGATGTTGTTGGAAGGAATGTGATCATGACTTTGTTGAGTAGATTGATAGTGAATGGACAGATTCGATGAGAAGATAAGAATAGAAAGAGAGAGCCAAAGGCAGCTATTGCAGTGAATTGTTACGATGTGTGCCTCCTATCCTTCCTTTTGGGGAAGCGCGCCTGCAGGTGCAGGCAATGGAATTGGCACAGCAGACAATGAATCTATGGGTCCGTCCCATGCCTTGTTATAGGACCCCTGCTTCAAAAAAAGAGGTGACAGCAATCTGCGGCGGAGGGGAGAGCGTAGATCGCCTTTACCAGGGGGATGAGGATGAGACAGAGTTTACTCCAGCGGCCTCTCGGTAGAAGATTGGGGAAATCCCAGGGCGAAAACCGCGGTTCTTTAAGTAAGCATCTCGTCTTTCCGGATCATGATCTTTTGATCTGACTTGGGATTTATCTTTCGCCTCTTGGAGAATGCTGACCATTGCCAGATATAGAGAAGAGAACCTATCTTTCAAGTCATTTAATTAGAGAAATGCTGTTTTGAATTATCATAGGTGATGTTCGAAACCGCTGATCTTTCAATCTTGTCTGAGTAGTGGCTTAGTCCTGTAACCTCTGTGTTCCCGGAGTTCGAACCCTAGAGCTAGAGATGCCGAATGCGGATCTTGTTAATTGGAAGACTCACGCGGGACGACATGTTACAAGGAGTCGCTAACCTAGCCTTGCCCAGTAAGACAGACGGCAGAATCATCCAATGGACCATCACAGCAATACAACGTGCCGGTGTGGTGGAAAAACCAGTTGCGATCTCTTACCTCAGGAAACCTACCGTCGCTAATCGCTGTGGGCGCATCGTGTGAACGACGCCCTAGTTGACCCGAAGCTTGGTGGCACGGGCGGATGCATGAATGTTCCCCGTCTAATGAGTCGAGAAAGAAGGGCTTACTGACAACCCATGTAACTGTGATTCAACCTGTTTTTTCTTCCTTCCCCTCTCACTCCACGGTGGCATTCTCCCAATTATCTTATTTAAAATTTTTAAATGAATTAAGAATTAATAGTATATAATAGTTATTTATATAAATTATGGAATTTTATTTTTATCCCTGAGCAGCAAAACTAACAACTCTATTAGAAAGTAGAAGTCTTTCTGTTATCCGAAGTTTTTATTATTATGCGTTCAGCCCATGGGCTCGCTTGCTTCACTTCAACTTCATAGAATCATAGAAGAGGGATGGAGCTATGCATAGGGGTGATTCCGGGGGAGATGGAATGAATGCATTGGCAGTTCGGTCCGATCCGTCTTATTCGTATATCTTATTATGGGATATTTGCCTTAACGGAATCATTAGAAGGCTTTGGGCGGGGCAACCCAACTGCAAGACCAGAGGCTAGCCCCTAGGAATAGTCTTTTAGACCTTTTATCTCTCCTTCCAAAGCTGACTTGGTATTCTGTCTTCTTATACTAAGGGGGGAGTTGAAGTTGAACCGACAAGCAATTACCTCTTTTCCATCTGTTCAATCCCCTTGAACAGTGGCCCGCACCGTGTGGATCATTTATCCAATCGGACTTAGTGCGTTTTCCCCGTGTTTTTGGTTGCGATGGGATTTTATTTCCTAAGCGACATCTCCATGTGATCAAAGTACCAAAATTGGCATAGGTAGGACTGGACAAGACGACTTTCATTTGTATCGGAGGTTGGGAATTACTATTTGATTCTGACTACGCCGGGTCTTTCATCACAAATGTCAAATCTCATGGACGAGGAAACAAGCAAGTTGATCTCAGATGAAAGAGAAAAATAGCTTGAACACATGCATCTCGGACAAAGACTCACTTCAATAGCTAAACCCCATATCATATGTATCTATCCGTAACGAGCAATCGAATGACTTTTTAGGGACTCAAGTCAGCTACGAAAGGTTAAGCGGGATATCTATTTTTTCTAAATGTACTACTTGTGAGTCAAGGGCCTAGCCTACTCAATCTCCGAAAGGTAGCTAGAATCGATTCTATTCTAAGGTGCAAGGTTTTGATTTTATTCCTGGGGCTCAAGGAGAAATAGGTTGTTTTGAATCAAAATCAAGGTTTTCCCAGCGACTCTCTGCTGCTTTGACTTAGCTGCAAACAGCTAACCTGCCTTTGCGGAAGGCCCTGTATAGCCGGGGAGTGAGGAAGTGGGACTGGAACAAACCAGTAGCAATAAAATAAATAAGAAGGTGCCATCCTCACCTCAAGTTAGAATTCTGCTTGAACTGGATGCTCTACAGCTAATGGGATAGAAGAAAGCCTAAGCAAGGCAGATCCATAGGCCATAGGCTAAGGAGAGAAACCCGGTATTCGACCTAACCTATGAGCTTCTGGGCAAAACTGTGCTTTAAACATACCCTTTGGGTTATAGTTTCGAAAGCCTTAGCTTCGTCTCGGAAGTTCCACAGGAACGTAAGCCAACTCAACTCCCAACTATCATTAGCGAAGCTAGAGTAGCAATCTTTCTATCAATGACTTTCCTTGCCATCTTGATTGCCGCTCCGTGTGGAATTGGACCTAGAAGAATGAGTCTGGACTGAAAGCCCTTCCCACCTCCTTGGAATAGAAAGTTTTTTCCTCTGTTGTTGAATCGGTTCTATCTGAATCCTTCCCTGAGACTGGAAAAAGGGACTACGGGCGGCTACCAACAAGACTGACGAGTCCAGATGACTAATCTACAGAATCGAAGGAAACTGGAAGAACGAGAGAGTCAAGCTTGCCTCTTAAGTAAGAGACTGACTTGGGCATAGAATCTCATTCCCACTAGATCCACTGAAGCTATATTGGCATATCTCTTCTAATTTTAACCTTCCCCACCGGTGAAAGCCCACAAGCCTTTTTTAGTTAATGCACGGCTTCGAAAAGAGAATTGTTTGATCCAGCCCAGGGGCTAAAGTAAAGCTCATCGGCCCATTTCCACTAATAGACAAGCCAAAATTAGAAAGTTTTTCATTCTCCTATACCAGATAAACTAATCAAAAATAGGCTTTTTCAAAGCTCGTCCTAACCCAAAAGCAGGTCGATGCCTAAAAACACGGGGTTGAGTCAAATGTATTATTTTCCTAAGGTTTTCCCTTCTATAAATAAGGTTTATGCCCCAAAACAGGCTATTTCATCGTAACTCTATTAAGGGCAGATGGCTATGAGAGGGTGTGAATCGGAAGCCCTAGACCATACCAACTCGCTTCAGACTCACTTTCCAGCTCACAATTGAGAAAGTGTTCAACTTCAAAGGAAGTCTATTTGTTCATTAGAAAGAAGCGAGAGTACCTCGAGCTATTGCCCAGCTAGGATGCCCCATTTTGTCACGAATCCGCCCCAGTAATTGAACACCTCGTCCTGCTATTCCGCTTTCTTTTCTCTATGTGGTATGTGGTGTCTTTATTCCCCGTAGCTGTATTAGTAGTCCCCGGTAATAGAAGTCTTTCCCCAAGGCCAAGGAAGGAAGCCTTTTAAATGAAATCTCCTTCAAGCAAGTAAAAGCTAGCAGTCGTAGGGTAAGCCCTTTTGTCAGCCATTGAGCAAGTGAGTTCTTTTTTAGCCAGTTCGGAAAAAGTGCCATCAGCCTTCGAGCTCAGCTAATCCCCAGCCCTTTCTGTTGCAGTTGCAGTAAAAGGGCAATCCATTAGAAAAGGAAAGGAAGATGCATTCTCCTAAGAAGAGAATCAAGCGACTTCTGGACTTTCTGCGGCAAGCCTCTCTATCGATTGTGAGTTCCCAGCCATGGGGAGTTCTCTTTCTCCAGTTTGAGATCCAGCTGGCTAGTTTGAAAGTGTTTACTTTACAGGGGGTAATCTAGTAGCGGTACCGGTCCCGATGGTGATCCCTTTTTTTGGGGTCCCGGCCGGTACTTTTATTTTTCCATCCCTGTGATCAAGGCTGTGATAAAAGCCAGTTAAAGACCAGCAAATGCAATCTCTGAGTCTAAGGAAATTTCTTTTACTTTACACCGGTGTGATACCCCTCCTTTTCTTTTCCTTCCTTGTGCGCCAGGACTGGACTCCTTTTTCTAAAACCAGTGAAGATATTTGCAATTCGCTTCTCAATGTCGTGCCAGCTGAAGGAATAGTTTACAGGCAAATTTTATTTGCTGTGGAACCAGTCGAGGCTGGTCAAGATCAATAGGCCAAGTTACTTTGAAAGCATTCCAATTGGAGTTCCCTTTGTAAGCCCTGCTCTCGGAAAGTTCCCTGCCGAGCTTGTTGAAGTTTTAGAAACAACTTTGCTCTGCTTGCGGGTGAGGGGCGCTGGAAATCAAGAGAGCGAAAGCTGTTCTCATCTCAACGGAAGCTGAGATTCATTCCAACCCGCTACCGGAGAGAGTGTCTTTAAAAGTAGCCTGAACCGCCTTCTCACGCTAATAAACGGCCTTAGAGACCCTTCTTCAGCAGGAATATATACGAGACTAAATGCGAGTAGTGGAGTTTACGTAGCGAGTATAGAAAAAAAAATGAATAAATGCTTTATTGCGATTTCTTCTTACGCCGGTTGGAGTTTCAGTTGACTTAGTTTGCCTGAAGCACCCATATAAGCTCCAGTTTTCCAGATGGAGCCACAAATAGGCTGTGGCGCCGGTTGAGGAGACTTGGCAGTCTTTTGATTTGCTTTCAAGGCTATGGATCTTCCCTTTTTAGGAGCATCTTATTCAGTAAGCTCTAACTCATGGGTTTCGAGCTCCTACCTTTTGGCTTTCCCAGAAGAATGTGATGTGTTTATTATTTTATTAATCTTCTGTAGTCACTACCATGGTGGGATACAGTCTGTGATCTTAATACTATGACTACAGCCATGAGAGGTCTCAGGACCCTTACCTTCAGACATACTGCTGTAGAACGGCATTTATGGGGATTTTCAAGCATTATCAGTAGCTGTTTGCTGTTGTGACTTGCACCAGCCTTTGTATTGCTTGTGCCACTACCCAGTATTAAGTACTTCTGTATCCCCTCTAGCATAGTTGCTAGAGAACGACTAAGGTTAGGATTTATTCTAATTCTAAAGGGGAACATAATGTGTGGGGTACTTTTTTTACCCTTATTCTCTCAGGTTTAACTTCCTTTCCCTGTAATGAAATCATAGGAGTAGTAGTAGTATCTTGATCTTGAAAGAAAGGCAGGCAGTTTAGGTAGTCAATTCAATGTCGGCTTCTTCAAAACCCTTTTTCTGCTAGTGAGCTTTTCTTGAATACCATCTCGGAGCAGTTCTAAGGAAGTAGCTGCTCTAGCTTTAGGGAATCCGCGGATTTTTCATATCCTCCTTCGGTCTCTTTCTCTAAGCTTGTGGGAGAAAGAATCATGCACTCATACCCCCTGAGTTTATACTGATTATCAGCTATAAAGAACCAAAGAAAGGATTGGCTCACTCCAATAGTCAATGCTACCCCTACCAGCCATAGGGACCAAAAGAAGAAGCGCTCTTGCGCGGATGACCCCTACCAATTGCCCTAAGCGTTCAAACCAACCCTTGTGATGTCACTGAACGAAAGTTTTATTTTAGGGCAGTAATCAGGAACAAAACAAACCCAATCGGCTAGGCTAAGTTTGAAAGTTGCGACTAGACAAAGAAGCCAGCCATTAGATAAGAGGCAGAGGAAATCTCGATTTCGATTGAAGCCAATTCAACCGCTTCGCCCCTATTCTTTCTCTAAAGTAAAGGTATCGACAGAAAGAAGTCCCTAGCTTCAGAAGTGGCAGCAGTGCTATCGTATATCAGAGAACTCTTGCTTTTAGGAGTGATCCTTCCCTCTAACCGCTAACTCGAAATAAAAGAAGCTAAGAGAGATGTGGCAAAGAAGGAATTTAAAGAGGTGCGTCGAGAAGTTCCATACCTTCTTGATAGAGTCCATTGCCTTGCTTGTACTTACTTAAGTCACAAGATTGGCTTGGTGTTCAGTGTAAAAAAAATACAGGATTAAAAATCATCCCTGCTCCTCGAAGTCTTTCTTCGACGTCAGAGAGTTTGATCGAGAAACCAAGGACCAAAGGTGCCTAATAGAATAGCGTAGGGAGACTAAAAAGGTAGCGAATCCGGTTTCGAAATGAGGCGGTCTTAGCAATGAAAAGAGATCCCGCTGCTTAAAAAGGAAGTTCGTCCTTTCCGCCCCCTAGCCAAGCCACTTGAGACGGGTTTTGATCCGCGAAATGTTGCATTGATTTAATCACTATATGTAATGCGATTGAAGCTTTTAGAGAATCTCGTAGCGATTGGTACTGTGTGAGAAGAAATACCGGTCGCTAAGTGGTTTAGCGGGCGACAGTTAGAGTTGGTCGTTGTTGTGTGGCTTCGACTCCCCAACGAGATATGTAAAAAATTGCGTATTATATATATAGATTTGGGCTGGACAGAATCTATCAAAGAAGCCGCCCTTCTTCCTTTCGTTTGTGCATCTTTCTTTCTCTCATGCTTTTGGTCAACAACCAAGCACAGCTATCTATAGTTCGTTATTCACTACTCCGTGCAGGAAAGACTCTCTTTCTGTCTGTATGGAGGGAATCCTTTTTTCTCAATCAATCACTATGTTTCCACTCAATTTTCATTACGAAGATGTATCACGTCAGGATCCGTTGCTCAAACTGAATCACGCCAACGTTATGGAAGTTCCTGGATCGTGTCAAATAAGAGTTGTACAAAAGGCACCCTATGATTTCATAATAAAAAATGGAAAATTGGCTATGGAGATTCCGCGCGGTCAGAAATTCATACAGACAAAAAGGGGTTCGACAGGAAAGTCGTTTCGATCCAATCCATTCTTGGGGTCAAAGAAAGACAAAGGATATGTCAGTGACCTAGCACGACAAAGCACTCTCCGAGGGCATGGAATGTCTAATTTTTCGGTCAGAATCTCGACAGTAATGTCTCTTTTAGATTCTCCGGTCGAAATACGGGAAAACTCCATTCAATTCTCGATGGAAACGGAGTTTTGCGAATTCTCCCCGGAACTGGAAGATCATTTCGAGATCTTCGAACATATTCGAGGGTTCAATGTGACTATTGTCACTTCGGCCAACACACAAGATGAGACTTTACCACCGTGGAGCGGCTTTTTGCAAAAAGATGAGGGAGAAACTCAGTAAGAGATGTCGGAGAAGCGAAATATACGAGATCACAAACGTAGATTGCTCGCGGCTAAATATGAATTGAGACGAAAGCTTTATAAAGCCTTTTGTAAAGATTCCGATCTTCCTAGTGATATGCGGGACAAACTTCGTTATAAGTTGTCCAAGTTGCCAAGAAAGAGTTCCTTTGCACGAGTAAGAAACCGATGTATTTCCACGGGTCGCCCTCGTTCCGTATATGAGTTCTTTCGAATTTCTCGTATCGTTTTTCGTGGATTAGCATCTCGAGGTCCTTTGATGGGCATAAAGAAATCGTCTTGGTAGCAACCGCCAAACCAATAGAACAAGGGTTAGCTCTGCAGCTGGTCCACAAGCAAGGTAAGTAGGTCCATTACCGGCCGGCTCCGGACCGAAAAGACCTAACGGAGTAATCCCTTATCTCGGATCGGAGATGCTAACGGGGCAGGAATCGAAGTGGGGGACCTCTCCACCGCCTGTGTCTATCTCCTGTCAAGTATGCTCCCCAGACATAGACTACGTACAGGGTAGTACTCTTGGATATAAGATCACCGCGTGAACGTGAACATAACATTAAGTTACGAATGTAACTCCCGAGGGATCGACCACTATTCTAAATAAAGTCAGGCGGAGAACTGTTGTTCATTGGAGCGCCGGAGTGCGGAGGTTGTTCCCATCATTGAAGTCAGAGTGTGGGACTGAGCCTTCCGAATGATAAAGAAAAAAAAGTGCTTAGTTTCGTTGGAAAAACCAACGCAAATATCATATTGACTTTATCTCGCCCAACTTCTAAGGATAGATAGAAAAGGTTGGAGAGAGTGACTTTCTGAACTGAAATTCTCTCCTTTCTAAAGCTGCGCAAGGCGGCCCCACCCCCAGAACAAAGCCCCACCCCTCTTTTCCCCCCTTTAATGAAAGACCCTCGCCCGCCCCGCTTCCTATTCATTTTTGGGTCGGGACCCGAGGGCCTTTTTTTTTCTCAAGAGGTGATTTCGAGAATCAACCAACCGGCCGTAGCCCAGGTGACTCACAGCCTCCCTCTCGCCCAAATTAAATGGGATGAATTAAATAAAAAAAAAGAAGCTTTTTGATTGATTCAGGGCGCAGCGAAACCAAATTCTTTCAAGGCAAAAGGGGGGGCTTACTTACTTTACTTTTCCTGACGCTGAGTCATCCTATTCAAATTTAGCTATGCTAATCGAACAGGAAAAGTTTTAAGATGATATGGACCCCCAAGAGATGGACGAGAACCTCCAATTGCTTAGGGGTCGCACTCTGTCCCGCTTGGTGGACGAAATCTTCTCTCCTTTTAGACTTCTTTCTCCCACACACCTTTGCCCTCTTTCACCGAAGAGGAAAGAAGAATCTTCCAAGCGGACAGAGACCTAAATTTCCATTAGATTCATTCCTAAGCTTGCTTTGTTGCAGTAAGATGATCAGTCCGAGAGTGCTGGAGAGAAGAGAAAGCGGTAAAAAAAAAACCCCTCTGATTCGGTCACCGAGCAGTCGGACGACTCTTCAGTAACCCAGGATGACCCCTTCGACGCTCGCTTCTTTCGCTGTATACCCCCTCCATCCTTCGGAGGTGGAAGAAAGAAAGGGTACTATATATAAATAATGGATTATTTATTAGAAGTAGGGCCCCAGAACGAAAACAATGTGGGGGAACCAGAGTTGTCACGATAGGAAAGAGAAAAAAATGACTATAAGGAACCAACGATTCTCTGTTCTTAAACAACCTATATCCTCCACACTTAATCAACATTTGATAGATTATCCAACCCCGAGCAATCTTAGTTATTGGTGGGGCTTCGGTTCGTTAGCTGGTATTTGTTTAGTCATTCAGATAGTGACTGGCGTTTTTTTAGCTATGCATTACACACCTCATGTGGATCTAGCTTTCAACAGCGTAGAACACGTTATGAGAGATGTTGAAGGGGGCTGGTTGCTCCGTTATATGCATGCTAATGGGGCAAGTATGTTTCTCATTGTGGTTCACCTTCATATTTTTCGTGGTCTATATCATGCGAGTTATAGCAGTCCTAGGGAATTTGTTCGGTGTCTCGGAGTTTTAATCTTCCTATTAATGATTGTGACAGCTTTTACAGGATACGTACCACCTTGGGGTCAGATGAGCTTTTGGGGAGCTACAGTAATTACAAGCTTAGCTAGCGCCATACCTGTAGTAGGAGATACCATAGTGACTTGGCTTTGGGGTGGTTTCTCCGTGGACAATGCCACCTTAAATCGTTTTTTTAGTCTTCATCATTTACTCCCCTTTATTTTAGTAGGCGCCAGTCTTCTTCATCTGGCCGCATTGCATCAATATGGATCAAATAATCCATTGGGTGTACATTCAGAGATGGATCACATTTCTTTTTACCCTTATTTTTATGTAAAGGATCTAGTAGGTTGGGTAGCTTTTGCTATCTTTTTTTCCATTTGGATTTTTTATGCTCCTAATGTTTTGGGGCATCCCGACAATTATATACCTGCTAATCCGATGCCCACCCCGCCTCATATTGTGCCGGAATGGTATTTCCTACCGATCCATGCCATTCTTCGTAGTATACCTGACAAATCGGGAGGTGTAGCCGCAATAGCACCAGTTTTTATATGTCTGTTGGCTTTACCTTTTTTTAAAAGTATGTATGTGCGTAGTTCAAGTTTTCGCCCTATTCACCAAGGAATCTTTTGGTTGCTTTTGGCGGATCGCTTACTACTAGGTTGGATCGGATGTCAACCTGTGGAGGCACCATTTGTTACTATTGGACAAATTCCTCCTTTTGTTTTCTTCTTGTTCTTTGCCATAACGCCCATTCCGGGACGAGTTGGAAGAGGAATTCCTAATTCTTACACGGATGAGACTGATCAGTGAAAAATTCTGACACCAATCATTTACGTATTACACCAAGAATTCATTGACAAGCGCATGAGTTTTCTAGTTGGCTATGTTGATATAGCTTAGATAGGGAAAAGAGATTATACACTAGGGTAGGGCTGAACTTTCAAATCCGGGGGCTTTGTTCCCGAAACTCCCTTCCTCCTCCCCGTCCCTTACCCGTCCTTTGAAAGCCAGAACATTCGCATAGAGGAGTATCCTTATCACGCATGCTTTTCCACTTATGACAAAATGACCTTCTATCCTCTTCTAGGGATTCCTACCCCTATATGGAGAGGGGAAATGAATATTCTAGTATTCTGCATTAATATTAATATGCTTCTGCGCCGGGAATCTCTCATAGCGGGAAGGCCCAGAGATCATAAAGAGATGGGAATGGAGGCATTCCAGCCCAACATACTCCGGTGAATGGGTCGAGAGAGATAGAGAGGGGAGTGGGATACAGGAAGTCTAGTGAAGAGTTGAGTGGCTATCCAACCATCAAATCGGCTATGGAGGGTGGTTTCAGCAAGCGGGTAAACCGATGATGACTAGTCAAAACCCACGGAGCGGTAGGCCGATCGTCGCTCATCCCTCGTGTTCTCTCCCGTGAAGTGATTAATCCCTAAAATGGGCATGCAATCCCCCAGCATGCCTTATTTTAATATATATATAAAGCCTAACCTGCTGGGCCACAGGAAGAGAAGAGTAATCTGAATCTCTGTGTCTAATCACCGAGTTCACATGGACCGGATCTGGGACTGTCCGCTTTCTGTTATCGCTTCACGCTACTGTAATGGGCATGATCCCATCCCAATTCCCGTACGCTGCTGTGGCTTCGCCCCTCTACGTACTGGCTTCTTCCTTCCGTGGGGCTCTTAGAAAGCACAGACTGAGACAGGAAAGAGGCTGACTAGGACCGATGGGAGGGAACTGGCTTGCTACCGTTTGACTGACTTGCTTTCCTCCCTGATTGGCTTTCTTGCCTGGAATGCCTTCGGGGAGTCACTCCTTCTCTACGGTCTAATCGGCTTGTGTTCAGCATAGTGAGAGAGCACATTCATCAACTAGTTGTAGTCTAGCGAAGAGGATGACACTAGGAGTACAGAGAATCGGCTGTTGTAAGCCAGTATCCGTCCTTGCTTCACCTGTGTCCAATTCCTCGTCCGAATGGAATAGCTGCTCATCGTCATTGGTCACCTCAGTCTTTTTTAACCTAACCTTGGGCTTGAGCCAGTAGAAATGACTTAATCAAGAGAGAGAGAACCCCTTTCTTTTCTTTTATAGGTATCAACTATATCCACTTTAAGTCGGCCTTACTCGGTTGAATTTCTACGCTTATCTCATCTACTAGCTCGCCTTCTTCTTAAAAAAGTTTTAGCATTCCATCTTTCTATGAACGAACTGTGGCATTAACAAAGCATCAAGGGCCTAGTTATCTAATAAAAAAATTGCTTTCGCTCTTTCTGGCCGTGAGAACATACTTTTCTTTTTCAATTCATTTCGATCGCGGGTTCTAATTAATAATTAGATTGCCTGGGGTGAGCTCCTCCTACTGATCTTACTCCAAGAGATTCAATATCACCGGAGAGAAAGCCTAGTCACAGGAGCGGAAAAAATTGAATTACCCGAGGCTATCCCAGTTCCAGTTTCGCTAACACGAGGAAAGTCTGTCTTTTTGGCATAAATCTGTCTTCTTCTTTAAACCCGGAAACTCTTCCTTATAGTCTACCTACGCAACTATTTTGAAGTGAAGCAGGCTTCCAAGCATTAAGGGCTAGGCTTGCTGCTGGGGTTGCCAATATTGAAGAGCTCGGCCTTGAGCCTTTGCCTTTACCTACCTAAATCAATTCCCTTGCGCCTAGGTCTGGGATCGAGCCCTTCTATGGCAAATTAGGTCTTAAAGTCATAGATGCGCCTTTCGACTGGCATTCACTCCTCCAACACCAACTGCTGAAATAGCAGCGCTTATACCCCCAACTGATTCAATGTCACTTGGGATCGGATCCTTCCTAAATTCATTTCCCCTCCCCCCCCCACCGATTCGACTGAGAACCTGCTCTGCCAAATCTTCCCAGGAATGAATGATTCCCCGGCATAGAATGGAATTGATGAGGTTTACCCAGATCTTTATCTTCTATCCATCATGTCTGAAACAAGAAAGCCCCTATTCCCGATTCGATCAGTGATCGTATGTAATAGATTGGACTGGTTCCTCGTTTGAGGCTGCCCGCTCCGTAGCCTATTTATTGTCTTGGGAAAGTGGCCTGAGAGTGCTGGGACAAAGACATATCTGCTAGAACGATTTAAGAGTGCGGTCAGAAAGTCTTTCTTTCCCCAAGGGCGGAAGGGCTAATTCAAGTCGATTTCTCCTCTATCGCAGCATCCTTCTTCGGAAATGACGCCGAACATAACACCATCAGGTTACAGTTATTTCCTTCCTCGAAAGAGTTGGAGTTTGATCTAGTATGAGATCTAATTACAGCTGCTAGTTTCTTTCTTTACAGTGATAAGGGAATAATAGGCGAAGGAATCCTTTCTATTGAATAATAATCCCTTGATGCTAGAATGGAAGAATACCCTGGGACGGAAGAATGACTCCGATGCTCTAGAGTCCGATCAATAGTAGAATAGACCAAGATGGCATCGAAGAGAGAATACGTGGCACAGAAGAAGCAGTTAGGTGAATAACTGCTCTTGTGCACATTCATGGATATTTTAAAAATGGGACTTATGTTTATATATTTCCCCCAGGCCGATTCAACTAAGTGTAGAGTTTTGCTTTAATCTCAGCCTCTCTGAAACTCCCGAGAGGCCTATCTTTCTGATGCGCTAGTACTAAACTTACCTGCTGAGCGGAGTCCCTTTTCCCTATCTAAGCTAGATCAATATAGCCAACTTAATAAAAAACGAATGCGCTTGTCCTTGTCAATGAATTCTTGGTGTATGTAATACTAATCTTAAATTCGGAAACTTCATCAAGTCTTTCCATTGGATCCCCGAATAATATTTCTGCCTTATGCTGTCATTCATTGGACTGGTCTAACTCAGGTGGAGCGCTTTGCGCGTACGACCTAAGTTATCTTTATCTTTCGTGGATGTCTTTTTTTTCCTCAATGAAAGAAACAAAACCCAAGAACAACAGAATAAGGTCTATCCCCTCGATCCACTTTTCCAGCCAGGCAAGCTCGGGAAAAAAGCCTAGAAAGAAAAAAACACCGCTGAAAAATAAAAAAAAAAAAGGGGATTAAGGCTTGCTTTTTTCTGGGGAGGCTAAAGCAGGGTAGCGAAACTAGGAACGGAGTTGGCTTGTTAGAGCTAGGCTGTTGAGTTAAAGTAAGCGAGCTAGTCATACGAGCCAGTGAGCTAGGCAGCTTGCTGTAGTTGCTACGGTAAACTGGAGTGAAACGAGTTGGCAGTAGAGACGGAGGGCTAAACATGTCGTTGGAACGCTTTAACAAGGCCGTTACGGAGATGCGAACAAAGCAAGCCGCAGCTCGCGATCATAGGAGCTATGGACTTCGGCACTTAGAGCTAATCGTCTCCTAGCTGTTCTTTCCGAGTAGCATTAGCAAAAGCGAGCGTAAGGGAAATGGAACCACAAAGACTGATTTGGAATTCATTTCAGAGATCTCAAATAGTGGCTTTTGAGATAAGTGGTGAGTGGACAGGACGGATGGAAACTAGAGCGAAAGCAAATCTTTAGTTCTAAGTTCCCTACTACTAATTAGTATTAGTAGCTAGGAAGCAAATCCTGTAGTTAGCTCGAAACCTTGCAACCGGGAAAGCAGGAAAGGCTGCTAGGGAAAAGAGAACTACAAGAAGTCTACTCAGTCCCAGTACTCCTTCTCGATAAGTAAGGTAGGAGCAGCTTGCTGTTTAGTTCCAGTAATCAAGCTAGGCTCTTTGTTGGCTATTCATAGATCTGGAGTTGTCCTCTATTGCTGATTTAGCGGCCTTCTTTAAGAACCTTAGTAGCGAGTCTCTTATAAGGGGAGCAGGCGGTGAGATTCCTGTTATAATCTAAGGCTTTACTTTTATGGCAGCTGCAAAGAAAAAAGAAAGGAGACCAAGATGGGCACACTCACTTCAGGTACGCAGTAACTTGCTCGGGACAATGGGAAATTAGTCTCATAGTTGCCTGTTCAGATTCCCGATTATTAGTAAGGCAAGCGGTAAACGTTCTATGCTAAGGCCGATTTCGCTACTTCAATTCCAGAGTATAGGCTACTCAATGAGAAGGAGACCTGCATAACCTTGTAATTGCCATTACAACTATAGCTACTGTAACAGAAGTAGAAAGGATAAAAGAAAGATACCCGGGCATGAGAAAGTAAGACTGAGGAACAGACGTATAAATAGAACAGCCAGATAGCGGGAAGAAAAGAGAAGCTCCAATGGACATTAGAATAAGAATACGCGGGCTTTCCTGCTTGAGAAGAAGGGGGACTTCCCTTACATCCAAACATCCAATCGCCTGTGTTAAGCATAGCGGGCCTTTTGGATTTGAATAGCCCCTAACTGAAAAGTCTCTTATCTTCCCCCTACGCCAAAAACTGAGCAAGATGGCTTTAGCTTCCATTGAGCATTGATAGAGAAATCTAAATCTATATGTGAGAAAAATCATAGCTTTTCTTCAGCTCTTCACTAGGCCATTGCCAATCCTGTTTTCAATGGTAAAGCTTTACCTTAAGTGGAGTGGCCAGGCTCTGATCTTGATCTTCTTCCTCTTCGCGACTCTGAACGAACGAATGCCCCCATCTGTAGCCTATTCTACCAGCCTTTATTCCGCAAGGAGAATGTAGGCAAATGTCCTTTCAAAGAGCTCCTTCTCTGTGCGCATTCTATTCCTATTCTTTTACTATTGAATCAACCTCCCCCATCTCGCTTCCTAGAAAGCCATTCTTGCATTCGGGATACCTTGAATACTAAAGATCTTGGCATCTTTACCTTCTTTAGGAAAGTCGTGAATTTGTCCAATCCTCGTCTTCCTGAAAAGGGAGCGGAGCGAAGTCACTTCTAGCTTCTTTCTCTTGCCAGACCGGAGGGGTACGGGATTGGACCACTAAGAATGACTTCACCCCAACCAGGAGAAACAAGAGAAGAATGACTCCCCATTTAAGAACAAGGAATGGGCCAAGGCTTTTTAGGCTGGTCTAAGAAAGCAAGGTAAAGGCCCTACTACAGAAGAAAAGGTACCACGGAAAAAGAAAGAGGAATAGGCTGACTGCCTTACTCACTTAAACGATTGAGGAAGTTACACCTCGATTACTTCCCTACCGGTCCAAGGAAAAATAGAATAACCGACATTGCTCACACTGACTTTACCCCTTAACCAGCTCGCACAAAACAAGGAAGAAAAGCTCCACTGCTGGTGACAGCAACCGAGACATTAGACTCAGTAACAGACAAAGAAATAGAACTTGACGAGACCTTCCCCTTACAAGCTCAGATACTCACCAAGACACACGACACCGACAGCAAGTACAAGGCCTGCCCTAATATTCTACAGCAATACAAAATCATGGATTCAAAAACCAGAGAGTTGGTCCACTAGTTCACACAATACCTCTGAAAGAAAGGACAAAAAGTCTAAGCAGAAGAAATCCACGTTTAAGACTACAAATGACCAAACACCCTAGAGGGGGACTTCTCGTGCCTTTTGCCTATATCAAGTTGACACCATAGAAGAGGACTGAGTCAGTAGTTAAATGGCCCTTGTTCTGTTCCGCTAGGAGACCAAAAATTACTCCAAAGGGCAGGGTCGGCTTGGAGTGGAGCGAGACATACCATTGAATAGCAAGGGGGTAGCGACTACTTAAGTCTGGCGGAAGACCCTACTAGGACACACCTTCCTATAGCTTAGCCGATGACAATCCAGCGAGTTAGAATATTAGGAACTGCTTTGAAGGCTGGCGCTCTAACATTCCCCCTTAAGAAGGAAACGACTATTCCCCCCCGAGTAGGTCAAGCAAAAGAATCACTCCATACACTCGCTTCTTTTAGAAGAAGGGAAGACGCGTAGATCTAAATCAGTACACAGGGATCTGTCCTCTGATTTGCCTTACTAATTTCATTGATAGCAGGGGCGCCTCCGCCTTTCACCTTCTTCCAGGGGACGAGCTTGCTCTTAAGTTTAATTCCTATAGTTTTAGAGGAAAAGCACCTCCAACAGGCTAGGGCCATCTACCTACAGCTACCGGGCCTCCACTTCCATGGAATGGATGACGACTCCCCAGGGCTTCCACCTTACGCTCGAAGAAGACGAAAGGCCTTGCTATACCATCTCCAGCGATCCACCATTAGTAGGAACAGATGGCAGAGGTAAGCAGGAAAGCTACAGCACGATTCGTACGATCTATACCAAACAAAGGAATTGATAAAAAAACCACTTTCCAACTCTTTCGACGGGACGAGTAGGACCTTCCCTTTAACCTAATTCAACTGTTGGGACAAAAACTCTCACCTAAGCGACGAAAAAGTACCTCCTATTTTTTTTTTTTTCCGAATATGAGTCCAGACATTATTCAGTTTTTATCGGATATGATAACAGAAATCTTAACCGTACTCGGAGTTGCATATATCCCGCTTATAGTTTTAATAGTCTTTCGGGCAGGTCGCCTTCGGGGTTTAAATGAAGAGAATATGGCCGAAAGGCTGGGAGACCTATGTTTTGACACCCTCCGGGAGGAAATCAACAAACAAATAGAGGGGTTGCTCCAAGTATATTTTAATAATGCTCTTGTTCTTCCCCCTGGCCGGACGGTTTTAAGCCTATCTTATACCAGAAGTGCTGGGAAATAGTGTAAGGAGATTGAGTGTCAATAGTGCAAAAAGCCTTCACAACAGCATCGTTGGAGGAGAGTCTCAACCATACCTTCATCGTCCTAATCCCGAAAGTTAACGCACCCCAGTCTTTTGGCCAGTTCAGACCCATTAGCCTGTGTAACGTGGCATACAAGGTGAAAAAAAAGTCATAGCTAATAGGCTAAGAAAAATCATGCCTAACTACACCCCACCCAACCGCCCTCCATCCTTTATGTTGCATCATTGCATCTAGATGATGATATTTGATAAACACTAAAAAAGACAAGCGTGCCCCTCCCGTCCTCAGAAAAGAGTTTGACAGAGAGGTTTAGAACATACTGGATCACAGGACCGTGGGTCAGAGCTAGAAGAATCTAAGGAAAGATTACTCGGTTCAGTGGAAGTATTGTGTTACAACTAAATTCTTTCTCAGAATTAATAATTTTAAGAATGAATAAGAAATGGAACTTTTTCTCAGTCATATTTTCTCTCATATATGAGCCTCTTCCTCTCCCTATTAATAAAAAATTCTCTTTTAACATATTTTTATAATATTTTTTTATAAAGTCACAAATGATCCCCGAAATCGGACATTTCCCGAATTATTCCCCGTTCTCCGCCTTATTATATATATATTATAGGGGAATATTTACCAGATTAGACTCTGCGCTCTCCAAGACTCTGCCACTCTTACTCTTCCACTTGACAGGTACGGATATCTTGGACTCATAGACCGAGCTGCTTTCTTTATGCAATAGAAGGTAATATAGGAATCATTCTATTTGACCCACTACGGTCGTGACAGGTTGAGCATTGTCGTCAACTAGGAAGACATCAGTCAGCTTCCCGCCAATGAAAGCTGGTGACTTCTGTTCCAACTGAACTGGGAACAGTCAGGTGCCACCCATTGGACGCATGAGCCAATGTTCTACACACAGAAGGACTGCACATACACAAATGAAACAATTAAGAATCCTAGCTGCATCTCTCACTCTTGGCCTCTTCTCAGAGTCTGGGTGCGCACAAAGAAGCCCCACCATGAGCATCCTCTCCATCTCTAGTGCATCAACCTTGGATCAGCAGCATCAATTAGTTTCCTCTTTTCCCACAAGTTCCACACATAATCAACAACCACAGTTCCGTCATCTTCAACAGGCTTTCTCCCAGTTCCAACTTCTAACACCACTACCCAAAAGCTTTACACATCCGTCTTCACAGTTGGAACACCTTTTGAAAACGAAAAGCACCAAAATCCCGATTGAAATCTGCATCAAGCATTATATTGCAGGTCTTCACATCTCTGTGAATGATTTGTCTCTCGCATTCTTCGTGAAGATACGTAAGAGCAGAAGCAACCCCCAGAATTCTATTAACTCTCTGCTTCCATGACAGGACAACTGCAGAATGGAAGTTCTTATGCAGAATTTTGTTGAGGCTCCCATTGGTTGGGTAGGAACTCATAAACCGTCATAAAACTCCCCTCACAGCACCATCCTTGAAGCTGAACCAAGTTATTGTGCCTTAAGCAACCCACCATTGTTGCAAACTCAGTGGTGAAAGGATTGCGCAAACAGTCTATACCATTAACCCTCTCGAATCTTTTCACTGCCACATCTCCTCCAGATGGAAGAGACCTTTATAAACCTTTGCTGATGCCCCTTCCCCAACAAGTCTATCTCTATTAAAGCCCATTGTGGCTGATTTGATCTCAGAAAGTGACAATCTTGTGGGTACTTTTGTCGTTTGAACTCTACAATTCTGACCTTCTCTGGTCTTTATAACAATACTCTTCTTCTTTGTCAAGAAAATGCAGATTACAACAACTGCTGCTAATACAGAGACCACAAATGCAGTTAAGCCTCCCAATCCAAGAGCTATCTCCCCTATCCTTTTTCTTCTGTGACTGGTATTATTGGGTTCGGTATTGATGGTTGAATCCTCTGGATAGCACAAGAAACAGTCCCCCTCTTCCACCATATCCATAGGACTCACTGAACGAAGGAAAATTCAGTTTTGAATTGCCAATGATCAACAATGTGAATACCCGAGCCTTGTCCATTTGAGGCAGATAAACCCACATGCATAAACTCCTTGAATTGCTCGTAAAGGTCAATCTGGGCAACGAGAATAGGAGTTGGAGGCCTAGTTGGAGAGTACCCAACCCACACCCGAACCCTTTTCATGGCGTCTTAGTACTCTATCCACGCAGTAATCTGTCTCCCACTTTGCAGATCAATTCCCCGAGAAACAGCATCCACAGAAGCGAAAGATATGATTGTATTGACTCAGAAGATCAAAATTTTATCAGAGAAACCAACCAAAAGAGAGAGAAAGCTTCTTCAAGAATGGGTGATCAGAATCAAGAACCCATTGATGCGCAGAACCCAGATGAGCAACTCCAAGATTCAATGGAACCCACGAATTCTCCATGCTTCGCCTCAACAGCTTCAATTTATCCTCCTCCACCATCCACCGTGCACCACCTGCGGTTGTTCCGGCATGAAGCGACGATCACCCTCGTCCTGTTTCTCTCTTCAAGACCCATCAACCGCAGCCACTGAATCTTACTCTGAAGAACCAAGAGCCAAGAAGACCCTTTTTTGTGAACAAGAAGATCTCACCCTTCATGGGTTCTCCACCATTTCGCTCCCGCTTAGCCTTGGAACCTTGGCTGCAACCCAGAACGCAAAGCCCTGTTCTTCGCCGGTGCATTTCTTACCCGTACAACCCACCTGCGGCCACCGCCAGCGGATTTCCGGTGACCCCATTTCATTTTCATTCGCCGGAGCATATCAATGGGGTTGCCAATCCATCGTCCATGAGAGGGTCTGCCTCGGCATCTGGTTTGCCTCCTCTGCCTCCGAGTCTCAAACTGTGTGTGTCTGATCCCACACCTTCACCTGCCAAGACCTTTTCTCGCTCCTCTTTGAGTTCCTCTATGTTGGTGCGGAAGGGGATCCTCCTATTTATTCCTATTGAAGCTGAGCAAAGCTGGTGATGTGCCACTGTAATGGAGGGCTCAGAGAGAGTCAAAGTGTCACCACTGAGTACTCCGAACTGGTCTCCGCAAAGCCTTATACAGGGCTTGTTCTCTGTTTTTATTGATACCACTTTTTGAATGAATCTCCCACTTCTATAGCTATCCTTCTGCTTTCTCTTGTGCTGGCCAGCCTTCTGGTCTTACTAGCCATCCCTCCCAACTAAAATTTTTAGTTACCTGTCTATCAGCCCAGTATTGCTAGTTTTCTATCTTTCCTTATCCAGTTTTCTGGCTGGTCTTCCCCGCAAGCAGTTCACCCATTAGTTCATTTGCTCGCCCGAAGCCTTAGCAGGGTACAAAATAAAATAACATGAGTATTCGCAAGTCTTTGGCAGCTAGGGTTGCAATTGGCTAGTAGGGTTTAGTATCTAAGCGGCTGGCTAATGTAGGGAATCCACCCATCTTGTCAGTAGAGTCAATCGCTCTTCTTCCTTTACCGGAGGTGTCAGTAAAAATAGTAATCCTCCTTCAGTCCCTGGAAGTGATCCGGATCCGTAGTCGGTGTTCTTAGTGCTGTAAGTGGTACGCACGCCTTAGTCTTAGACTCAATCTGCTTTTATGCCAGTAAAGTTGAAGTCTTCTATTCCCGGAGCCAAGGAATCGATTTCTAGTGGCTAACTTTAGCCAGAAGTTTAGGCCCTGCCCTTCCAAGGCGTCTTATTATGCTCGCATGGGTGGTCGCTCTAGCTATATCTATACATATCGAGCTATCAAATTTGATTACAACACTTCGAATAGTTAAAAAATCTTATTATTTCGGTTGAAAATATCCTAGGAATTCAGTAGGCTGAAAGTCGGGTATGCTCATAATATTCATATAAAGTAAAAGACTATATTTTATGTCAAGAACTAACACTCGTCCGGATACTATGCCTTCCAGAACAAACTATCGACCGCATCGCATTAGCTCCCCTGTCCCGCTCGTATCGTTTCGATTACTGCCTAGGGGTCGCTACTCTTGTCCCTTGGCTATGGGCTATGAACTCCTCATCTTAACTGTAAAACGGATTATGCCCTAATTTCATTTTACGAGAAAGCAGCCGGGATAGGAAATTTGTGTCAGTTTAAAGTGAAAGAACGAGCCCTATGACTATTCTTGCAAAAGCCCTTTATACTTTACTTTATTAGTATCTCACTTGGATTCTTCTCACGAATTGGATTTGAACCAATATCAAGCTACTTGCCTTTTAGTAGATCGTGAGTGGGTCTGTCGTCCTCCTTATTATAGTCCTCCTAAAATCAATAGCATTTCGTCGGAAAACATCCTGTCTTTTTACCGCTCCGTGGGTAGTCCTATGCATAGTCAAAAACCAAGTCCTAACTACATACCTACAGGCCATACGTATCTAGAATTTGAACAAAGAAAGTAGCTACTGTCCGTCCCATTACTAATTTGTGAGATCAAAATAGATTTTGTTTAGCCCGAGAATTTGCTCTTTTAGACTTTCGTCTAGAATAAAGGCATGTTCCACTATGTCTTTGAAACGGAGTCCCTCTGGTAATTGCATATTTCAATTCGTATCACAATAATGTTTCCAAAGCATCTCTAGTTTTGATTCGGTTTTTAGTTTTAGTTTCTCTAGATCCAACTCTAGTATATGTTCCGAAATTGTACTTCGTAAAAAAACTTGGCCAGCGCCATTCAATCTTGTAAACTCATTGAGACCGCAATTGGAAAAAGAGATACGAACGGAGAGGAATAACCAATCGATGAAAGAACATGAAACCATTCTGTTTCAATAGAGGTACGAGAAACGGTTGGGGGCAATGAAGTAGGTGAAGTGGTTGGATTTTGCGAGCTGTTCCAACCACTGCTGGATGTGATTCCAAGAGCCAAACGAGAATGAATACCACACAGAAGAGTAAAGACCAGGCTCCCTAATGGAATGTTTAACCGATCCATTCCGGATCGACCGAATTGGTACGGAAGTTGTAACATGGGAAAACCACAGAAAACACAACTTATTTGAATAACCCGGTGACCTACCATTTGTAGAAGTAGGATCTTAGGCAAGCAATAAGCACTTAAATAATACAATTCGAGTGTACCATCTTCTTTCTCATTTCGAGGAAAAGGTGCGGGAGGAAAAGAAAACAACGGAGGGATCCGAATCGGACCTAAATGGGAATGACATGAAAAGTCTTTTTCAAAACCTAGTATTAAGGGCGTTACGACGATATACGAGAGGAATGGAGAAAAACTCGTGATTGGTGTGGAGGGGAAGATCTTTTTATTATATAGTTCAAGAAAGAGTCGTCTCATTTCCTTACATTAGCAATGGAAGATAAATAAAAGTAAATATCTGTTGTTTTTTTCACTTCAAAGAAAGAGTAGAGCCAGTACAAGTCGAAAACAAATTTACCTAGGACTGAAGTGCAGAATAACTACCATCTGCCATCCACTCGGTCTACCAGAATCTACAATGATTAAGTGATCGGAAAGTGTCTGCTAGAATGACTGGGGCAGGGTTTACTTTTTGTTCCACCTGGGCTTTTAAGGACAAAAGGTATTGAATCAACTCTTGGCTGCTGTCAAAGTCAGCGGTGTGGGAAGACTAGCAATTGAATCAGTCTTCGGTGGTACAGCTCTCGTTTCCGGTGTTGAATAACCAGCGCTTAAACTGAAAGAAGAGTAGGATCAGAAGTCAAGTCTCATCCCACGGGCGCATCTGTATTTATTTACTAGGCTATTCCTTGCCTTGGAAAAGATCACACTGTTTATTCCTTAAACATTAAACATAGGTAATGCCGACAGTGGCAAGACTTTCTTCGTAAAGAAGATCTGCTGCGCTTATGCCTTCAAACCCGAAAACAGTGCTTATTACGACACCAGGTGAAATAGCTACTTCTCTCCCTTTATTTATATATTTATAGAACCGAGTGAACGCAGAATCATAATCGGCCTTTCGGCTAGCATCTAGCATGTGGGGTCTTCTTCTTTATCTTTATATTAAGATATAACCAAACAAAGAGCCATTCTCCTTTGAACAAGAGTTTCCCCTCGTTCGCTAGCCTTTTGGCTTAGTCTTAACTTATACTTCTTCCATCTTATCTTGTCTTACTAGACAAGTTCCAATATCAACGGAGTCAATAGCAGCAGATTACTTCGCCTATTCTCTTCAAGTCCCATAGCTTCTTCTCAAGCAGCAAATGGTCCGCTTAGTATCACTATTATATGATATGACACTCAATGTAGTCACCCCCTTGAGAGCTAGTTCCTTCCCTTACTAGTGCTGCAATCAGGCTTGGCACCTTCCCGTTCTGTCTACTGCCCCTTCTTCTCTTATGCAATTTGCTATTATGTGAACCTTTATTACAAAACAAAACTTCACATTGGCCAATTTCACACCTTCCGAATGTGACAGCTAATCAAAAGAAAACCAATTCGCTTTCAGCTAAAGATCAATCTAGAAAGCAGAGTACAAGGTACATGTGTTAAGCATATCACAACATATGCCAATCACTTTCTTTCGGGAACATGAGACTGGTATGTCCAGCTAACTAAGGGGCATAACAAAGATTGGGACCTAAAGTGAAAGTGGTAGAACGAAGAAGGTCAACCCCCGCGGCTAAGGAGGTCAGGAAAACCGCTAGAATAACCATACTAAATAAAAGTGCGGCGCTATACTGATACTGGGATTTGTAGCCTGGCAATCCCGGTACGGTATAGCTGAACTACTTTATACAGGCTTCTCAACATATTCTCTCACGCTACCCAAGCCGAATTCCTGTAGCAGCGTTGATAGATGAATCCGCCTACATCGATACCGGAAGGATGCCTTATCGCATTACAGAAAAGGTCTGGGAGAGAAAACCAATAAAAACAGGATCCCATAGATAGAATGCAGATTAAAGATTTGATAATCTCTGCCAAAGGCAAACCTGGACAAAATGGAAAAGATTTCAAACTAGATGAGAGCACCAATCCACTCTCACTTTCACAGGTGTGACTTTCTAGTTTCCTAGGAAAGCCCCTATACAATCAAGTACGCTTGCTTGCATGTCCTTATTAGATTAGGCCATCTTATCTTGTCCTTTCAAGTCCTAACCCTGCCTTGCTTTCTTGAAAGAGTCTTTGAAAGCACTACTTAAATAAGCCCACATTACGACTAGAAAGCTGGCTAGATCTCTAACACTATCTTGGTCCTCCATTAGCATTAGTAGCCTACCTAGGGCAGGGACAAGGCTATAAGCGGGACTGTGACCCGATGCGAGAGGGAGAAAGTAACCTCATTAAAAATGCAGGTTTTTTCTTTTTTCAAAAAGGAATTGCAAGAAAGCCCGCTACTGGACCTGGGAAAGTTCTCATCACACTCTCCAGAATCAAGGTGCACTTTTTGATGTTTCCTTTTCTATTTAATAATACCCTACTTTCTTCTCTGCCCAACAAGATGAAGATGGAACAGCGAGGGTGAGAGTAGATCGAAGGGACTCAGGATAAATGCTTTCGAGGCAATGGGTGGACTGATACCTGTTACCAGGATATCCTTTTTTGAGACTTTCACGGGAACTGAGACTTGCTATCAGTCTAAGAGAGGAGTCTGTGGTGAACCTACTTTCATCTTAACTCACTATTACTATGAAAAGCACTTTAATACAGACAATTGACTCCTCCCCTCCAGGAGCTAGCTTTCAATCTCTAAGAGCCGATTCTATACCAGCAGATTCAATAGCTGCATTCGATGCCTACTCTTTATATTATTTGCTTCCGCCTTAATAGTCTTGCCTTACGCTTGAAGTTCAGTTACTTCCCTTATGAAGTGAGAAGGATTTGATGCTGTTTTCTTAGGGTACTAGCTTCACTAACGATGTCAAAGAGCTCCCTCTTGCAACCAAGCCGGTCCAAGCGGGATTAGTGAGACCCGGACGGTAAAAGCTTGACTAATGAGTTTTTCCCTTTTTCTTTTTTAAGTCCATTTTCGAATTAGATTATAAAGTATAAAGAATCGGCATAACTACCCCTACACATCAGAATGATGTTGTTCCCAGCTGCCATTTGTCCTTGTGGCACGAGTTTAGCTTTTCTTTTTTTACTCTCAAGCAGAGACGAGTGCACCAAGTGATGCTGGCTAAGAAGGGTTCAGTTTGAACACGAATTTCTTGTTCTCTATCTTTCTGTGGTCGGGTATTTGAGAAAAGTCTTCACTGAGCTGGCTCAGGCTTACTTCTATGGGGTCTGCCTTTCATTGAATTTCAGTGAGGGTTGTGGGGTAAGGCTCACGAAATGGAAGGTATGCTGCTATACGAACTGTAAGAGATGCTAGGCAAGGTGGCGCACATATACATATAAATGGATGACGAGAACTGGCTCTCTATCTAAGGGTAGTAGGTGGGAAGAAAAAGGCTCTGCTCCTGCCTTTATCGTTGCTTCTGTCTTTAGCTTCCTCTGCTACAACTAGTCTTACTGCTACTTGTACTTGCTTTGCTACTTTAGGTGGTGCTGCTGTAGCTACCTTTGCTGCTAGAGGATTTTTAACCAGGCCTTATGCTGCTGCTGGTGGAGGAGAGCGAAGCAGACAGATTGAGATTGATAGGTCAAAAGAAAGATAAAGAGTTGTCTTACGTCGCTGAGATAGTCCCACCCGGGCAGGAACTTCCAAACCCTGTACTTGCTATCGAGAAGGAAATCAGCCTTGCACTCGGAGTTCTTTCTTTTCTTTCTTATTGCAGTGAGTCTTCTCCCGGGTATGGGACCCTAGGCCCTGAATCTATTATATTATAGTGTTCTAAGTCCTCTTTCTTGGCTTCAAGGATGAATCTTTTTCCTCCTAAAAGCCCTATCCTCCATCGGCCCACTAGCTCCCTTCTCTGCTTTTGGTAATAAAGCTTTGTCCATTCAAATAGTCACTTTTCGAATCCTATTGCTTCTATCAACGAGTTTGATCTTCGCCGAGTCTAGTTCGATAAGTAATAGGCTGTAGAGATGGGACTGTGGAATTTTCTCCGACTCTTCAAGGCCATTAGCATCCGAAGACCATCTTTGCCCTTCTTGATTGGCTGAACCTCATTCAAGTCTTTTCTTTTCATAGGCGTCTTAAGTCGGCTAGTTGGTCTAGGACTGAAGGAAGATAAGTTCCACAAAAGGAGAAGGCATATCTGCTATTTCGGGTTGAAGAAAGGTAAATCTCTGATCCCTAGTCCATGGGTCCCAACCTATGTACGGATACTTTTTTGACATCCCATTCATTCTCTGAGGTCTATTCCTTTCTTCTTTCTCTCAATATCTTAAAGGTTCAGTGAGTTTTCCGCGAACTCAATAATCACTTAACACTTCTACGATAGCAGATGTAGTTTAATTGGGACCCAACAAAAGACTTCTATCGAAGAGGCCTTCTTGTATTAAACCGGTGACGTCTCTTATTCTTCCTTCTTTACTTATAAGAATAAGAAAGCTATTCAATTCCGATGCTAGCGAAGGCTCACTTCAATTCAACTAGTCCATTCTCGAGGAAAGCTTATTCTCTAATTCGATTATATACTTGTATTTGTACAATAATAAGTCTTCTTATTTCCTGTAAATGAATGTCCAGAACCCCTGTTTAATTTATTATTCTGTTGATTCAGAAAATAATTGTTGACAAAGTTGCGTTCCGCTGACGGTTGTATAGGAGACAGTGTTTAATATACAAACTAAGATTCAGGAAAGAATATTACTTTGTGGTTGGGTATATCTACTTCTATTATTCCCAATGGGTCGAATGTTAGCGACTCAGGTCTGGTCCCTGTCCCAGAGGCCCCACTGCTTTCGAGCGTTCCCACGTCGGGCTGCATGAAGAATTCATTATTGCCTATTATATCTGATGCGATCTTGACAATATCGTTGTGCCATACTCCTGTGGTGTCCTTGATGTATTTAACTACCTCTGGCTTAAAGATTTGATGATAATCATAATACCCTAAGACCAGCATAAGGCTTGGCCTTAGAGCGTACCATATTTGAAAGCCTAAGCAGATGGCATAATTCATGGCGTTCGTCTTTGAACAAACTGCGTCAATGTAGTGAGATATCCACCCGGACTGAGTACATATTAAATAGGTAATTGTTAATGCTTCGGAAGACCTAGTGTTGACTTCGTTTATTTGATGGTCTTTCTATTCCCCTAGCGTCTTCTTTCCATATGGGTAGCATAATCTTCCTAGTTAATAGTTTTTCATAAACACCATCAACATATTTAGTAGCTAAAATCCTATTCAAGATGGGCAGTGTCTTCCTAATGATGATATTACGCTTATTTATCGAGACTGCGGAGAAAGCGAGATAATAGACTGAGACGTACCTCAAGAAGGTAGGAAACTCAAGAAGAATGGGCGACCTTCGGAAGTTGTGTTTAGAATACCAGTATCGCACTTGTAAGATTTTATACTGACTCATATATTTCATTAGTATAGAACTGCTTTCTTGACCCTGGGTGTGCGATGCCGATATTGTTAATAAATGATGCCATTCTTTTTAAAGAGTAGGAATTATGCTGTTTTTCTGTAAGAATAGGATGTTGACTACTATAATATCGTACAGGGCGAGATAGTCTGAAGACTTTGTTTTAAAGCTAGCCATGAACTCGGCTATATCCTCCTTCTGCTCCTTCATCGCTGCAGTTCTCTCTTTAGGCCCCTCCCTCCCTCAAAGAGCAAGTGGCTAAGAGCAAAGAGCTAACAGCTAGCAGCAGGACTAAGAGAGCAGATAATAAAGAGCTTAGGGAAGGTAACTCAGACATAATAGTTGACTTAACTTATAAGGAAGACCGCGTAGCTAGCTCGCCCAAAATCAATAAGGCAGAAATTTCTATACTGTCTATCCGCTCTCAATCTCTCATCCCTGGATTCCTTGCCAACCAGAATTCATTCACCTTCTTTTGAGGAGCGCTTCAATTAACCGAGATGAAGAAGCTGAAACTACTTGACCGTCAGGTAAGGGGTATCGATAAAGATTCCTCACTTTAGACTTTAGGAAGGAATGCAAGACTGAGGATTGGCATTTAGTTTTCTTGATCAGGACTAGAAATGTACTCTTTCTGGCCTTGCCTTCCCCTATTAGATTATGGCCCGATCTCTCCCAGGATCAAGAGAAAGCTCTTCGCCTTCCCCTTATTGATATTGATTAGGGTAGGGCTAGATGACAGAAAGGAGCCAGAAGGAGCAAGCTTCGTCTATGCGGACTGACCCGAATCAATCCCCTTTTTTTGGTCTCCCATGGACCAAATTCTCCTCCTTCCGAGCCTGGAGACAGGATTTCTTAATAAAAAGCGGTGGATGAGCGGTAATGGCTGGGGAAGGGGGCAAGTACATCCTTTTGTTCTCAGTTCGTGGGAATTGCTTCCATCACTAACCAGTTCAGCTCGGCTGGTGGGCTTTTGTGTTCTAACTTCGAATCCGGACCAGTTCGACAAGACCAGATCCATCAACAACCCTAGGCCCAATATTTGCTTGTACGAGCTAGCCATCAACAGACGGACATCCTTTTGCCTTCCCCTATTGGGCATAGCCTTTTCTCCGTTAGGCTCCTGTAAGGGCGGGTATGAGAAGGGTCCCCCTCTCCCTTGTCAAAGCTTAGTTATCCGTGAATGAGAACTCGTTTTGCTTGTTGGCTGGTAGCTCCATGGTTGGTTAGCTCGAAAGCGAGTTTTTACTCTTTGATCGTCGAGGAATAAAGGTGTGATTACCTGAGGTGAGGTTGACCTTCTTTCTGCCTTAGAAGAGGTCTAGTTTAGGTCAGTGCTCTATTTTTCTATAAAATATCTTATCTTTTTTTAGGCAATACCTATGCTCGGACTGAATCCGCATCCGCCTCTGTAGCTCTTCTATAAGAGCGGACCTTTTTCCAGTCCTATTCTTTCCTCTTAAGTTAAGTTCCTTTTGGTTCGACCGAACCTCATGTTGGGACGTGGACGTCTGCACCTCTTTCTATTTTGAGACGACCACAGGTTCCACCAATCCTGCTCTATCCAGTTTGAGGTCGTCTGAACCTGATACCCTGCTCCAGATTCAACTCTGCTCCTACATCAAATCCTTCCTCCTCCGTAGTTCACGTTCATAGAGGGAGACTTCCCAAACGAAGACTCCAGGTCACTGAAACGAACACAAGGCTTGCTTTAGCAAGCCACCCAATGTAGGACGAATTACCTCCCATCCGTTCTAGCTACTCCACACTGGCCTTAAAAGCGCCTACTTTTCTTTCTTCACAGAGATGTAGAAAGTTTGATTGAATTGCGTATAGAAAGAGAGACATGCTTTGTTTTGTAAACAGGGGACATAGACCCTTCCTCGGAGACTTGCCCCCATTGATTAGCTTGACCCAATTCCAATTCAAGTTCTTATTCACTGGAAATGCTTCCTTTACTGGAGCTGGTAATGGAAATGCTGAAGTTTGAGCTTGTGTTTTCCTGTCTTCTCTGCCTTGCCCACTCCACCTTATTTGCTGGAGGGAGGATACGATTGTCGAAGCTGAAGTCCCATTCAATTCATATAACTTCGCCTACTACCCTCTGACTCGCACGCCTACCAACTAGAATGAGGACAGTCAGACTAACCAAAAAAAAGAAATCACTATCACTCGAGAAAGCGGCCCCTTTTTCTGTCTTTCTTGCTTGATTCTTCATCTCTGTGTCTTATCCGGATGTGGAATTATCTCCCTATCGGACTAAGGGTTTTGATCGAATATTCCTCTCTCTACCTGAATTCAATCAGTAAGAAAAGAAATATGGAATAAAGAGTTTCATTCCATAAAACATGTTCCAAAGGGCACCTGTTCAATAAATCAGGAAAAAGCGAAGCGCTTACAGAGAGAGACCGACCTCCGTAGTTGACTCTGAATCCTAGGCTAAGGAAAGGGGAAGCTGGTTTAGTCAAGAAGTAGGCGTGGGTAGGGGGTCAGTGTCCATCTCATCTTTCTTTTTTTGCATTACTCAGCACTCTTGAAGCACAGCCCTACTGTGATTGACAGACATGAGACCCCTATCGATGGATCGGATCAAAGCCCTTCTGCTGCCTGATACCAAAGGCGCCGAAGAAGTGGATGAAGTCCGCCGTCCCGAGCGAAAGGATCGATAGTTTGACTTGAGTGGTCTCCCCTTCGTTCGAGTGAAACCTAGGAAAAAGAAAATGAATTACACCAGCTAGGCCGAGAAAGATGCCATCTTGTAGTAACCCTTTGGTCTTACTGCTCTTTCATTTAGTTACTAAAAAGGGAGGAGGAAAGTTAGTACCCAATGCTTGGCAATCCTTGGTAGAGCAGCTTTATTCTTTCGTGCTAAACCTGGTAAACGAACAAATAGGTGGAAATGTGAAAGAAAAGTTTTTCCCTTGCATCTTGGTGATGTTTACTTTTTTGTTATTTTCTAATCTCCAGGGTATGATACCTTATAGCTTCACAGTTACAAGTCATTTTCTCATTACTTTGGCTCTCTCATTTTCCATTTTTATTGGTATTACTATAGTTGGATTTGAAAGAAATGGTCTTCATTTTTTAAGCTTCTTATTACCCGCAGGAGTCCCACTGCCGTTAGCGCCTTTTTTAGTACTCCTTGAGCTAATCTCTTATTGTTTTCGCGCATTAAGCTTAGGAATACGTTTATTTGCTAATATGATGGCCGGTCATAGTTTAGTAAAGATTTTAAGTGGATTCGCTTGGACTATGTTATGTATGAATGATCTTTTATATTTCATAGGAGATCTTGGTCCTTTATTTATAGTTCTTGCATTAACTGGTCTGGAATTAGGTGTAGCTATATTACAAGCTTATGTTTTTACGATCTTAATCTGTATTTACTTGAATGATGCTATAAATTTGCATTAATGCTATAAATCTCCATCAAACTTGATAGTTATTTCTTTATAATTGAACAAAAGCGAGAAGCGAAGTGAAGAGGATAGCAATTTGAGATCGTTGATTCCTATGATGATAGGTGTGAGAAGGCAGTTTTTTTCTTCGATATTATAGCATCAGCCGGGGAAGAATTGTGAGCACCTGGCCTATTTAAAAAAAAAAAAGATATGACATATAAGATATGGATTACGATTCTTTCTATCTTTGTTAGTTAATTCCTTAAGCACTATTCCGGAAGAGCAACTTCATTCCTTCTTTATCCATACAGGGTATTCATCTGTGTCTTAATCTTTAGCATTTTACTTCCTTCGTCCGAGCATCCCAATGGTGTTGCCTTTATCTTCTGCTTCCTTAGATCCCATTCTCATCTTTCACAATGGACTCCATCTTATTTGAATATTCAGGGAACATCCATTAGGTTCTTCTCATTATCAGTCGAGTAGCTAAAGGAAGCTAACACCCTGATGTCATGCTTATTCCATCACTCTCATTTAGCATCAGTTAACACATTTATAAGGCTGAACTACTGGCACTAATGATTTAACCTTGAACTTTCGGATTCACAGCTTTCCTCCTCTCTATCTCATATTGTGTTCTCAATTCGTTTGTAGCGCATTTACCATAACTAAGAAGACTGATCATAACAGCAGAAATTCCTTTTTTCTAACACATACTGAGACGGTGTTGACGAAGTTGCTGCTAGGATCCTAGCCAAAGGTTTCCCAGGAAGTAGTAGCCCCTGAGGAAGCCGAAGGCATACCCAGATAAGGATAAGTAGAGTTGGTATTGAGTTCATGGAAGACTAAGAATACAAGCTATTCAGTCTGATAGTGCTTTAACTCATTTATTTGGATTGAGAAGGCAGACTGGCTTTTTTCATCCGTATTGTGCCAGCATATTTTCAGGGATTATTAGGATTCATCCAGCAATCGGACTTAAAGAGAAGGGAAGACTTAAAGAAGCTAACAGCAGATGTTAGTTGTAGCTAACAGGTAATCCAATATGAATATAGTCTAAATGAAGTCACTGCTACCATGGAATATATCTTTTTATATTTATTCCATTTTTTTTATTCCAGTCTAATTTTTCAATTTCACAAACACCATCTTTATTTATTTTAATTTCTCTATTATTACCCAAGATATCACTATTTCCATCCCTATGAATAAATGTAATGTAATGTAAATTTATATTTAATAAGATTTTCCTTAATAATAAATGGATATTATTTCCATTTTTAATTCCTATGATGATGGTATCATAATATCGTGCATATTCCTTATGTTTCAATTGATTTTCAAATAACTGATCTACATCATCTAATAAGATATTAATTAGCTCATCTCTTAGAGCTTCATGATAATTATGTAATATATTATCAGCTGATGGTTTTTCACATATTCTATATCCTTTTTCATCCACAACATATAACTCATAATAAGATGAGATTAACTTAAGTAAGTAAAAATCTAGAATTGGATGTAATTTCTCAATTATTCGTGACCTGGAAGAATATTTTATACATCTTCTACAATCTATTTTGATAATGGTATCAAGATTAGTCCAATCAGAAATGGCTTTCGTGAAATTGTTATACCCATCTTCCGTATAGCTATTAAAACTCCAATCGTCTACATTTTCATTATACTTGCTATAGCACGATTCAAGATACCATTTATATAATCCTTTAACAAGTATTCTACGAAGGACAGAAAGTATATAATCGTCAGCTTTTTCAATATATAAATTTGATATAGTATTAGTATCTTTATTGTTTGTAAGAATATATGATTCTGATACTGCATATAGAGGGGAAAATTGAAAATAACCACTTTTAAGTAAGGATTTCATTTCTTCAATATCTTCTTCACAATAATGGAAATTGTTATCATGAAAAATACAAACTGCTTCCAAATATTCGTAATAAAAATCCATTTCATCGAGCATACTCTCCATTGATATCATATCTACCTTTGTTCTATTATGACTTGATTCATCACTATAAGATCTATACATAACATGCATATTACCAGGCATCAAATTATTCTTCATGTTTAATTTACCAGAAATTAGTGTCATATTGGAAGATATACACCATGATGATGAACGGATTCCGAAAGAGTTAGTGAGATTATTATTGATGCTACCATTAAAAAAAAAATACTTTTTTTTGACATAATTTGTATTAAGTGGGTCAAATGTTTGTTCAGGAATGAGATCCATAACTGTTTTATTGATGGGTTCACCGCATATGCATGGGCTAACAACATCTGGGTGAGAGCAACAAACATTGTTAACATAGGTATCTTGGATAGCATTAATAATGACATTAAGATTGGGTGAAGACCATGCTAAAGGATGATTCAAAAGAGGTTCGGGTGCTATGTATGACCAAAAACAATATCCAAAGAAAATACAAAGAAAGATATTAAATCGCAAATCAGTATAATATGAGTAATTAATAGCATATTCTAGTTTTAGATCTTTGATTTTTCCACAATCCAACTCAGTATAAGCTGCTAACCCTATCTTTTCATGTAATTTATTTATGAAATGTAATGGTTGTTTTATTTTTGATTTAAATGGTTCCCATCGTGCAAATGTATATGTGGCTGATGAGCTCATTGATTTATTATGTTTAACTGAAATAAAACCCTGCGGAACAGTACGCATTATATTTAACAATTTCATTTTAACTTCATCACTGCAATAGTATATTTTATCATGCCTTACTAATCCATCATATCTAATCCATGCAGGTAATTTCCCAAGTGAATCATTAACATTATATCGAGGTTTATGCCTAAATTCCATATTTTGTGATGTTAGCTTCGTGAAAATTTGTAACATTGATTTTGACTTTTTTATTTCCTTCGGCCAATAAATCCAGGCAGGCGTGGTATGATATCTTGATTATTTCCATACCTTTCATTAAGACCTAAGGTAATATGATTTCCGGGCCATACCATCTGGATATTTACATCCACTCACTCTATCAGAGTCGTTAGTAAAAACCATAGTCATCAAAGCTATTGTTATTTATATTGATGAACTATTCTCATAAAATGAGTGAGAAAGGCCAACTTGGATTTTCGGAGTTTACACCATTATTACCCTAAAGAGTACGGATAATGTATGGGGTAGTGGGCATCCTAAGCAAGGACCGACTCCGGTTGGTGCGCAACCATGCCTGTTGTTGTGTGTGATGCGAGGTTATGCAAATAAAGAAAGAGGAGAGGGAAGTTTACGACCTACTTCCCAACTGACCAACTCGGACTTTTCTGCTTCGAACGAGACTTTATCCCCCGGTCACAAGAATCTCACTAGAAGCTCACATGCCAGAAGCACTCGTAGGGTAAAGAACGGTAAGATTGGATGGGCGGCAGTGTTGAAAGGTGCAGATGAATGTCTCTTTATCTCCCGCTTATTCATTAGGGCGAACCACTTTACGGTTCAATGCTTGCCCTTAGTTGGGTTGGGATTCGGGTAGCTATTCAAATAAGTTTCTTTCTGACGCGCTGCTAGCTTCCTCTATGTTGTATATCCATACCCCGTTTGGGTCGGTACTTTGGTCTTGACATCCCCCACATGATTGGAGATGGAAGGATTGCCTCCCCCTTCTAGAGAGTGACGGCTTATTCATCGTTAATTGACGGACGAGATGGCTATCACCCATGTTAAATAAAAGAAAAGGATGGATTGACGACTACCGAATACTTGACATTAGAATAGATTGCTATAGTTTATAATATATTCCTATAGATAGGATGATATGAGGTGGTACTTTTCCCTTTCATCTTTCTATAGCAAAGAGCAGATATCGATCGTATGCATCCTATCTTATGTTGAAATTCAATTTTAGAGAATGGGCTATATGTCACTTCTAGTAGTCAAAGGGGAAGGCTCGGAAGACAGATTTAACTCCTTTCTTACGACGAGAGCCCTTCAATCGGCAATCGGATAGGCCTCATCTTAGATGGTGTGGCCTTCCAGGTCGGATCCCAAGTAATTCCTTGTAGCAAAGGAATACTAGAGATAGACGGAACATACCTTTGCAGTAATTAATTCTTTGAATAAATCACAAGAATTCGCAGCATCGGTAGCCAAGGCCTTCACATTAGAAGGGGGAGTAGAGATATAAGATAAAGTTTTTTGCTATAGTAAAGAAAGATAGAACTTTACTACTATATCTGCTCGATCATCACGCCTACGGATCACCTTACGGTGAAACGGGGGAATGATCCTTGGGAGTCCCGTCCTCGAGAGATGGGAACAGATAGTTCGGTCAACCTCTTAGGGTGAGTAGAAGAAGAATAGTGCATCAAGCATGTTGATGCTTGTTTCTTGTTTACAGTAAAGAAAGTGCAACATACAGCCACCCTACCCTGATCGACGGCCTAACTTGACTACCTGTTTAACCAGGTGATGAACACCAAGACAGATTTCTTTCGTTAACCCACCGGTGACCACCAAAGGAATCTTCAAACAAAAGAAGACCCCTTAGTTTAGGTTTAGATCAATATAGAATATATAATAACCAATTATATCGATCAAGCCTGTAATAAAGGGTCTACATCCCCAAGAGCAGGAAAGAGGAATGAATCGGTTGATAGCCTTTACTTTAGAGAAAGAATAGGGGCGAAGCGGTTGAATTGGCTTCAATCGAAATCGAGATTTCCTCTGCCTCTTATCTTATATTTTAGGCACTCGAAGCATATTGGAAAGTTTCCAGTAGAGCGGGAAGAAGGCTTAGTCAAAGACTTTCAAGAGCTTGTTGGAGGAAATTGATCAAAGGAAAGGGAAGAGCCCGGCAAAGTCCGAAAAAAGAGATTGAATACCCGGAATTCGCCGATAAACCCCTCCCTTTGAAGTAATTCAATCTTTTCAGCCAGAGGTTCCAAGTCCGTAAGCTACTCTGATTGAACTCGACATCAGTGATTTCGAGCGTTACTGAAAAGCAAGGGCATTTTGGCAATGGAAATCAGAGATAAAGAGAGAGATGTGGAACTCTTTTCTCCTAAAAAAGAATTTGCACGAGATTCGGGCGGAAAGAGTATGTTTTCGATTCCGCCGCATCCGTGTGTACTTCAAATGGCTTAGTGTAATCTGGCAACTGCGTATTTGAGAAGAGTCTTTACTATGGATGGGGATATTCATAGAATCTTCCTCTATTCTTATTTATTGATTGCATAGGATAGAAAGAGGAAAGGCTAAGCGAAAAAGGTTAAGATTGCTTAATGAGTTATGGCCACTAGTCATTCGGATTTCTCCTTACTCATGTAAGTCTTCTAACTGGGCATTTAGCTAGCCTATATCTCCGCTTTCGCTTCCGTACTCAACCGTCTCTCTCCTTAGTCCGATCTAGC